GGAAACAGAGACAACTTGAAAGCTGTTCCGGCTGTAATAGACGCAGCGGAGAGATAAATTGTAGGGGCATATAGATTGAATGAAATTCCGCCAACTGTGGCATCAAGCTGAAGCTGCCCACCAGAAAGTCCATACAACGAGGAGAATCCATATAATAAAGGAGATGAACTCGCTCCACTCATCAATAAGAATTTCATACTTGCCTCATTTGATCTTATGTCCAATTTAGTATATCCGGATAAGAAGCAGGAAGATAAGGCCAGGAATTCCAAGGACACATAAATAGTTACTAAATCATTTGCATAACTAAGGGCCATCCCCGCCAAACCTGCAGCTAACTGAAACGACGGAGATTCTGCCAAAGCCATTTTTGAACAAAGTATATAATCAATCGACAAAAGAACAGATAGTAACGAACAAATCAGTATAAAAAATCTAAAAATATTATTAAAATTACTGGTATGAAAATGTTCAAAAACAATTGAGAATTGCGATTGACATAACAAAACACCCACGCTGATTGATGTGGATATTAGAAAAATCTTGTAAAGCAATATTGTGTTTTTCTCCCCATCTAATAAGTCGATCACCACTATTGCAACCAAGCTTAGAGTTAAAATAATTTCTGGTAGAATTGGCAAATTAACAAAATTAAAAAATAATTTCGGCAAAGAGAAGTTGATATCATTCGTGGTAAAACTCAGAGTAATGTTTGAGGTTAGGTTATTTAGATTACATTTTAAAAATGGAATTAACAGGTTAAATACTTCCATATCTACGTAACTGGACAAAGTGTGTCGGCAATGTAGAAAACTATAAAAAAAGTAATGAATCAACTGCTAGTTTGAAACAAGTGAATTCCACAAAAATTAAGGCAAAAAACTTTTAATAGAATTAAAACCCCAATTCTGAGGAAACAATTTTAGATAAATTAGATAAAACGGACCGAACCAGACTTAGACACCATAATCTCCGATTTCTCAAACATTCAGACTTGCTAGACAGAATAAAAAAATGACTCCGTATATCTAGGTTGAACCTACGTTGAAAGAAACGTGTTGTACTCCTATGTTTACCGGTTAAGGTACTGCCACACGAAATTTGTAATATATATCTCAATCTACGCAAATTACACCGACTCGTCGAAGCACTGTAATACAAGGAAAAAACTTGCCAAAGTTGAACATATCTATGAAAAATTTCGTCATCTGTTAGAGCAGTCCATGCCGATTTACCAATTGGACGTCCATTACTATCGCAAAACTTTTGCTTCATCAAGACCTTAATTATGATTAAAATTGGAATCTTAGGATAAAGTTTTTCTTCACTCGAAATACTGATGTATAAGCCCATCGGGGTTTCGACCCGGACATTTTTTGACACCGATCGCGCATTTAAGACATAACCCAAGAATAAAACAAAATTTATGGATAATAGCTCCAGACGTGGTTGATTAAATCTAGTTCTGTAGTGGAAGTGATTTTTAAAAATTATTGAAAAATGATAAAACCATTTCCTTACAAAATAGCAAGTTCCTCTAGAAGCTATAATAAATTTGTTTCCAAATCTTCCGTAGTGGATACACGAACTTCGGTTGAAATAGGAGTCAATGCCTGTCGCATTCGACTCTAATTTATATGTAGGAGCGTATCTAGCCTTCCGATTAATGTTATGACGATCAATAGGTAGATAATAATTGACTTGCGACTTACATCCTTGCTTCCACGGATTTAGTAGAAGTAAATCGATATCATAAGTGTGGAAATTTTGAAATAAAGTGTGAAAAATACTTCCACCTTTTTGCTTAAAAGAAGAAAGGGTCCTCCCACAAAAAATTTTATCTCTGTAAGATACTATTCTTATCAAATGCGGAAATAAAACATCTTTAATTTGTCGTCGAAACAATCGAATTGAAGTTTCCAAATGGAGATTCTGTGGTAATTCCGTTTTTAAAACATGATTAGATTTTGGAAACCTATCTTCCAAAAATAGAAATATCGAATGAATGGACTGCGACATCTTTAAAACACTTATTGTTTCAACCCCTCTATGATGGAAAAGGGATACGTCTAGAGCCAAACAAATTATTTCTAGGAGTGGGTAAAAATACAAATTTTTGTCTAATTCATCAGTTTAGTTTCGGACAAATTCAGAATCATCAAATTTTAAATAATTAAGTTCGCGCACGTTATCAATTAAACGCTTGACTGCTACTGTACTCCATGACCCGGAAATGTCTGGCCCATTTGATCGTTGTTTACCGTTCATCAAATAAAAAGTCTCTTCAAGCAATAAAAGAGATGGATATGAAGAACAATCTCTGTTAGTGTTGAACTCCTCGTATTTTCGTGACGCACCTTTTTTTGTGAAAAATTCGTAAGTAGCTTTCGTCGCGGTAACTCCCAGGCTTTGGTTTGTTTGATACATAAATTTTTACGATAAATTTGAGGTAACAATAGTTAGTTTGCAACTTTTTTTTTGTATCAACATTTGTGTAAAACTGGGGTTATTTTATAATAAAATATCATTATTGCCAAATTGCTCCGAGGGGTGAGGAATGAGATTAGTAAGTATCTCTTGCGTCGAGAGACACTTACTAATCTAGCTATCACCAGAAGCACATTCACCAAAAGAAGATTACCAACTAAATTTTAGTTGGTAAATTGACAAATTACCAAGCGGCCTCTTTCCCATAAGAAATGATGTCAATTAATGCTAATTACCGGATATGAACTAATCTGCAAACCTTCAAATTTAAAAGTTTCGAAAATATTTTCCTTTGATATTAATTAATCGCGGTATGTGATAAAACTAATTAATTTACCAATTTTTCCCCCTTCTCCATTTTTTGATTGCATCCTTAATAATCTCTCCAATATCACTTATTCCAAAATAGCTTTTGCTGGAGAACCCATAATCTTTTTTAAACACTCTGCTTCTCAACGGAATGACAAAGACGACGTAGAGGTATAATACGAGGAGACAAGAGGGGTAATATGAAAGCATCTGGAAATATTTGTAAACTAAGCCCGTTAGATTCTCCTAAACTATTAGATTTTCCCAATTTATTATATTTTCCCAAATCTTGATTTTTCTTCCTAAAATTCGGTTCTAATTTGTTTAAGCAATTGTGCCCGTCCCAAAATGTCACGAACAGTTTTTGTCAATTTAGCTCCACTTTCACACAGAACAGTAATAGCCAAAAAATCTAGCTGGATTTCGTCACTCCGGGGATTGTAAAACCCAACCTCCCTAGTGACCTTCCCGTCTCGCCGAGATTTAGCGTCAATTGCGACTATTCGGTAGGTCATTTATCGAGATAGGTGCATGCAGAGATTAACCCCCCCGCGAAACCGCATGGGAAAATTTAAGTTCGTGCGGCTTGAAGCGTAACTCCAGTTAAGTGGATTCTGATTTATCCCTTTTTTTATCTTTTTTTTTATAAAAGTTGAAGGAAAAAAATACTTTTTACTTACTATTAGCATCCGACGCGTAGACTGTACCCTTTGTCGAGTTATCTTTTTTCGAATGCGAATCAGCGCCCTATACTCTAGAAGTAACTATAAAAATGGAATAATTTTAATGAGAAGGGGGGAAATATTTACGCCCTCACCTACTTTATTTGTCCACTAATGAATGGGTTCAGGTAGATATTCGACATTCCCTCGTTCATAGATAGATTTTAAGAATCCTAAGGCTTAGGCCTAGCCCCAGGGCTTTTCATATTGAGAGTCAGTAGCAACAGAACTTATCTCTATCGACCCTTCATTATTCATTAGGTAAAAGATCAAAATTTAGTAGAATAAAAATTCATCCTTTTTTTCCCCTTCAACACGTATTGAGCCGTAGATAAAACTCAATAATTGAATTATTTTATCTCAGTTTTATTGAGTTAACCTCAAAACAACTTAGTTTCAACCTCGTGATGGGGACAGTTTTTTCATTTTTAAAAGAAAGAATGATAGACTGATGAGGCTTCGCCGCTCTATTTCTTAGAAATAGCCATAGATACCGGTTTTATTGAGATGTCTCATTGAGCTACAGGAAAAACCTTCAAGTTTCATTGAGTAATTAATTTTAAGAAATGTCGAAGGGGGAACGTCTCGCCCTTTGGCAAGAACTGGCGGTTACTGAATTCCACGAAAGCGATCTAAGTTTTCGAGTCACGCGTTGCTTCCTACCATGTTGTTTCAGGCGTAATCTTACCATAATATTTTAAAGCCAAGAATTTTTCATTATTAGATACTTTTTTCATTATTAGATACTTATTAAATATTTCTCGCTTTAGTATCGTAGATGTTTGGTGCCAATTGCTCAGTGCATTCCCAGAATTCAATTGCCTGAAACTTATCCCAAGTGCTAAAGACTTGACTTCTCTTTAGCTGCATACATCACATCCACTGTAATTTCCAAAATATTGTTTTGTTTTGCGAAAACCTCGGTATTTCGTCTAATTTTTCCCCTTACAAAGCCGGGGATTTTTTTTGGTTCCGACTCAGCTTCGGGGGCCCAATGAATCTCTCTCTTAGCTACTGATAGGGACTTAGTATTTACTCCCTTGGTGTCGTGTCCTCCAAAAACGTCTGGTGAGTGATCTTCCATACCCAGATTGAACGAATTATAAATTAGATCTGATATTTGATTGGTTCCCTCGTAACCCAGAAAGGGTCGATATCCTGAAGGAAAATTCTGAATATGAACTGGTGAAGAAATAACCCCACACGGAATATCAATACGTTTACCGATATGACGTTCCATCTGAGTTCCAAATATGGCAGAAGGCTCAATACGAGCTATCATATTCCCAATTTTGGTATGATCTTCCGTAATTATTACTTCATCACACAAACCTTGAACCTGCTCGTTAAACCATTCTGCATCATGTTTGCAATACGTGCCTGAGCAACTGACACGAATTCCCATTTCTTTGACGAGTATTTTAGTAATTGAGGCGGCATGAGTTGCATCGCCGGAAACCGCTGCTTCTTTTCCAGCCAGATTTTGACAATCGATAGATTTGGAAAACCAAGCTGCTTGAGAAACAAATTTAGTTTGATTTTCAATATATAAGTCGTAATTAACTTCTTTTCCTAATAATGCAGAAGACCACAAATTTACAGGTTTCCCGATCCGTGTAATAAAGTCAGCTGTATTTAAAATACCTATCGGAGATTTTGATATATAAGGCATTCCATATTCCTTCTCTAAAAAAGTTGCTGCCATCAAACCCATCTCCCGATAAGGGACTACATTAAACCAAGCTCTTGGTAAATCCCTTAGATTTCTGAGGAACTCCCCCTCTGGGATTATTTGATTAATTGAAATTCCCGGTTCTCCAAGTAGACGTTTCAACTCACGACAATCATGTTGATTGTGAAAACCTGGGGTAGAAATTCCTATAATATTTACCGAAGGCGTATCGGTCAGGGACCGGTTGGAGAGGCCTTTTTCGCGGGCTCTATTTAAGAAATGTCGAACTATTTGCTCCAAGGTTTTATCCGAGGCTTGAAGCTCGTTAACTCGGTAGTGATTAACATCTGCGAGAATTACATCCGACTCGGAATACAAAGAAGCTCGATCCACAAAATTTTGTAGATCTTCTTGCAAGATACTAGAGGTACATGTAGGTGTCAAAACAATTGAATCGGGGCGTTATTCCTCATCTTTTCGGCTTATATTATTTACAACTTTATCCCGAGATCCACGTGCTAACACATGACGATCCACTACGCTAGCGGTTACTGGGGTAAAATCTCTTTCCCTTTCCGACATGGAACGCATTACGTTGAAGTGGTCATCTCCCAAAGGGGCATGCATTATAGCATGTACATTTCTGAAGGAACTGGCGACCCTTAGGGTACCAATGTGAGCAGGTCCGGCGTACATCCAATAAGCTAATTTCGTAGTTTGATTCTACTATTTCGTCGTTCCGCATCCTGAAGAGACCTATTGCTACATGTGGCTTGTCATCATAATATGAACTGGAAGACCGATCGGAGGGGCTAATTTCTCTGGAACCAAAATTCAACTTTATCCCCCCTTTTTTCCCTTCAATCTGGGACGGAAGGATTCGAACCTCCGAGTGGCGGAACCAAAACCCGCTGCCTTACCGCTTGGCCACGCCCCACAAACGATCGTTACACTAAATATCTCATGCCTGAGCTTTCCCGTCAACCGTTTTCCCTCGCTTACCGGCTCAACTTCCCGAGTAGCAACCACTTGAGAGAGAAAAGGTTGAAATGAATAAAAATTGTCGGTATTTCCTGAAAAGGAATGACCCATTCACGTGAATTTTTGTTCGACGCGAAATTAAATCGATATCTAATTATTCGGATGGGGGAATATATAATGATACATAGTTGTATCCATATATATAGATAGTAAATATATATATATATATATAGATGTCGGGCAGGTTCACTAATCAAACAAGGAGTGAAGTGTAACCGCGTCGAGGAAAAATCATTTGTTATATTGTTGGAGAATAGACATGATTGTTTTGTATAACATTTATCTAGAAAACCCTCTTTACTTAAATTGCGCTTCTTTTGCCAAGTTACCCGAAGCTTATGCCATTTTTGACCCCATTGTAGACGTAATGCCAGTAATACCGGTGTTCTTCCTTCTTTTAGCTTTTGTTTGGCAAGCTGCAGTTAGTTTTCGATGACGTCATAGGAGATGGATTGAATCGATATTAATTTGATTTTTAATATTTCTCCTCCGGTTGTTTTTTCGGACGGGACAGCAGCTGGAGCGGAGGGGAAATAGGGGTAAAAGATAAAAAAAAAAGCAGTTTTCAGCAATCGTACAGGAACTTTGTTTCAATCAATTAAATTTAAACTCCTTTTAGCATATACAAAAAAGATGAATCTCGATGCAACGGCGTATTAAATGATGTTTTATCTTTTTTCGCCGTAACTTGCTTTGAGCTGACAAGCATCAATTCATTATCTAATCAAACGGTTCCATGATTTTTATTCCTACGGACCGGGGGGGGGGGTAGAGTTGTGCTGTTAGTCAGACAAAGTAATGAAGTACTAATCAATTTGCTGGATAAAGCATTGTATCAATACTAGCTGATATTACACATCAATTGGGTGAGGGTAGATAAGATGGGGATTTCGAAGAATAATTTTTGTTTAATTTCACGTGGTTAGCTCTAATTAAAATATAGACTTCACCTCATAGACACGGAGTTACGTAATGCTTACCCTTAAACTATTTGTCTACACAGTAGTTATTTTTTTCGTCTCACTTTTCGTATTTGGATTTTTATCAAATGATCCCGGACGAAACCCTGGCCGTAAGGATTGAGTCGGAATTAGTCCATTGCTTGTACTGATGACTACTAGCTCACTTTAATTAATTGACCAGTAGAGGAGAGAGAGGGATTCGAACCCTCGGTACATAAAAATTGTACAACGGATTAGCAATCCGTCGCTTTCAACCTCTCGGCCATCTCTCCGAAAGACTTGCAGTGTCTCTTACTATCTTATCTTAACATATATTTAGGATGTGAGTCTATGTTACTTTCCGTTTGTGACAAAATTTGAGTAGGAAGGAATAGACTTCATTATACAATTACGAATTGGAGTCAAATCCTAAACAATTTCCAGAAAAATTATAGATATAATAATGAAGCAATTTCTTTTTTTTCAGCTCCCTTCTATCGTCCTCTCATCTATTTAGTTGTTTATAGGGACGGAATGGGGGTTATAAGAAAACGTTGAATTTGTAGGAATATCCTATCAGAAATGACTTTTTAAAAAGACCTCTCATTTCAATATGTTACATCTCAATATTTTAAATCCCAACCGGATTTTAATTGAACAAATCACTTCTTTCCCCTCCAAGTCAAACTGAATCAATTAGCAATACAAGCTAATGAGCAATCTGCTTGGGAACGCTAGTTCGGAATGGCAATAGAAGTCCCTAAATTGATGTCGCAGGTCTTTTTTGCCTTTTTTTTTCCTTTCTGTATAGGCGGAAGAATTAGATTACTGTAACACCAGTCCATAGGAGCTGCCTACAGTGATCATTGCGAAAGATACCCCAGTCGATTCCAACAAAAAGTTTGATATCAATTGATTGAAATAAGAGGTATTTCTACCCCTCTTTTAATAGGTGGAGAAAAAAACTTTTCGACACTACTCTGAGAGAAAAAAATAACTGGAAGGAGAGGTAATGAATTTAGAAATAATTACGCAACTTGCTGTTCTGACGCTGGTAGTTGTATCAGGACCGCTAGTAATTGCATTACTAGTTGCCCGTAAAGGTAATCTTTGAAATTGTTCCGCAATTTCTGAGGCTTTACTGCACATATATTGATTCAATCCGTAGGGAGGGGGGGGGCTCCTCCTATACCGATAAAGCTCCAGAGATTCCGATCTGTCTCAGCAAGCAATGTACAGATAATTAATATGGGAGCTATAATGTAGCTGTATACTGCGGGTATAGTTTAGTGGTAAAAGTGCGATTCGTTTCATAGTGATTTTGATAGTTGATGGATCTTTCAAACCGAAATTAAACTAAATCGACTAAAAAACTTTATTCTTAAATAAGTGAATTATTTATCTTTCCACTACTTTTTTGGCTTCAAGGGAAGATCTATCAATCCCGTTACTCACATGACTTGAAAGCTCAAAAGTTGGTAACGAAGCAGAATTTTATCAGTACCGAAAATGAAACACTTTGGTTGATTTAGACCCCCAAAAAAGACAAAAATCTATGGGTAGACGTCTAAGATATTTGTCTCATCGTCACTAAACTTGAGGAGAACATAAATCCGAGGAGGAAAGTTGAAATAAATAAATCCTGGTTTGCCGGGATTATTAACCACTTACTTGGTTGAGCAGTATCCAGTGCTTCAACGACTCGGTGAGAAATATTTCCCTAAGGATTTTTCGACAGAAGAAAAAAAACAATAAGGAACGAATTAAAGGAAAAAAGCAATAAGACTAATTATTTTTCCAAGGGATCGTCTAAGAAGTATATGCCCGGTATACAACCGAGATGCACGCAAAACCGACATAGATGCTATGGATGCCTCCCGTTTTCCAAAAGCGAATTTTGCTAGAAGTAAAATCATCTCTCTCCTCTTCGTCTCACTCTGCTAATTATTAGGTAGACGTACTGGGCAAATCCCAACTAAAATTAAAACAATATTTATCCATAAAGGAGCCGGATGGGCCGAAATGTCCAAGTGCGGTTCTGAATTAGCGGCGCCATGACCTTTTGTTGGTTGGTGTCGACTATAACCTTTAGCCTTCCAAGCTACTGATGCGGGTTCGATTCCCGCTACCCGCTACTAATTATGCTAATATTACTTCCAGTAATACTCCGCCTAGTGCGACCTAAACTACCATTCTATCTTCTATCAACTATTTTATGAACAGACAATATATATTGTCTGTTCATAAAATAGTTGATAAATCAACAGATAAGTGGGTGTCCCCTAGAAAAAGGGGGGGATAAAAAGACGTCCATCGCCTAATGGATAGGGCAGAGGTCTTCTAAACCTTAAGTATAGGTTCAAATCCTATTGGACGTAATTTCCAAGGTAGTCCCCAGTCGGGATAACTGGTTGGATTTTTTGTCAAAGTGGTTCTGTAATGTAAAATACACAAATTATTTTTCTTGCAATAAGAAAAGTTCCGTTGACTCCTTAATTGCTTCCTTCAAAATAGTTTCAGCTTGTTCAGTAGACACTTTTGTGGAACGAATAATTTCACCAAAATTGGGTCTGTTGGTTGTTACATATTCACGCAACTGAACCAAGAATCGTTTGACCTGTTCAACATTTGATACATCTAAATATCCGTTGACTCCAGTGTATATAGTAGCTACCTGCTCCTCCACGGATAACGGAGCTGACTGAGATTGTTTAAGCAGCTCGCGCAACCGCTGTCCCCTAGCTAATTGATTTTGAGTAGTTTTATCAAGATCGGAAGCAAATTGGGCGAAAGCCTCTAATTCTGCAGATTGTGCTAATTCCAATTTTAATTTGCCAGCTACTTGTTTCATAGCTTTGATTTGAGCCGCAGAGCCTACTCTAGATACAGAAATACCCACATTAATTGCTGGTCGAATTCCGGCATTAAATAGATCGGCTGATAGAAATATTTATCCATCGGTAATAGAAATAACATTGGTAGGAATATAAGCTGAGACATCTCCCGCCTGTGTTTCAACTATGGGTAAAGCTGTCATGCTGCCCTCACCCAATTGGAGACTTAACTTAGCTGCCCTTTCCAAGAGACGAGAGTGTAAATAAAAAACATCTCCAGGATATGCTTCGCGCCCGGGCGGTCTTCTCAATAGCAAAGACATCTGTCGGTAAGCCTGGGCTTGTTTGGAAAGGTCGTCATATATAATAAGAGTATGCTGTTTACGATACATAAAGTATTCGGCTAAAGCTGCTCCTGTGTAGGGGGCAAGGTATTGCAGAGTGGCTGGAGAATTCGCGGTTTCTGAGACTACGATGGTGTATTCCATGGCGCCGCGCTCCTGGAAAGTATCGACTACCTGAGCCACAGAAGAAGCCTTTTGACCGATAGCTACGTATACACATATAACATTTTGACCTTTTTGGTTCAAAATCGTATCTGTAGCTACTGCTGTTTTGCCAGTCTGTCTATCCCCAATAATTAATTCTCGTTGACCACGTCCGATAGGAATCATCGAGTCAATAGCAATGAGACCTGTTTGTAGGGGTTCATAGACGGAGCGTCTTGAAATAATTCCCGGAGCGGGAGATTCTATCGATCTAAATTCAGAAGCTGGGATTTGGCCTTTACCGTCGATAGGTTGAGCCAATGCATTTACGACACGGCCTAAAAACGAATCACTGACTGGTATTTGGGCGATCTTTCCCGTCGCCCGTACAGATCCCCCTTCTTGTATGGTTAGACCATCGCCCGTCGGTACGGCCCCAACATTATCAGATTCCAGATTCGAAGCAATGCCAACTGTACCGTCTTCGGATTCCACCAGTTCGCCAGCCATTACTTTGTTTAGCCCATGAATGCGAGCTATTCCATCTCCTACTTAAGGTACAGTACCGATGTTAACAACTTCTACTTCTGGAACATACCCTTCGATTTGCTTGCGAATGATGCTGCTAATTTCGTCAGGTTGGATGTTTATTACCATTTTTGCCGAAAAAATGTATTACTGCAGGAAAAAAAGGGAAAAATGAAACCTGTTCCATACTGAAATGGGGGCTAAAAGTTGCGATTAAGTGGATTTCTTTGCCATGGCTCTTAGCAGGCCAATGTGATAATCAATCACTCGCAGATGCAACTCATTAGTTAGACGACTGTTCAAGCTCTCTAAAGCCCTTTCGGACGCTAATCGAGAAACTTGCTGTCGAACTTGCTCAATTGCTCGTTGCTTCTCGAAACGAATTGCATAATTTTTACTATCTTCAAGTCCGATTAAATCATTGTCAGCGGCATTAACGAGATCTCGCCGTTCCTTATCCATCTGCGTAAGTCCATTAATACGAATCTCATCCGCTTTTATTTCCGCCTGTTGCAATCGAATACGAGCCCTCTGAAGTTTTTCAGTAGCTTCTGCGTGACGTTCCTCTGCATCCCGAATTGTGTTCGAAATTGCTCTTTCACGATTTTCTAAGAAATTGATCAATGAAAGTGGATTACAAATCTTCAAAATTCAAAGACTAATAATCTCTTCCCAAACCGGACATGGATTTTTTAATCCATCCGGCTTTCCTGCCCGTTTTCGCAATAGGTTGAGTTGGGAAATTACACGGGCTTGCCTCCTATTTTTTGTTTTAACTGGTATGATTTACCTCGACTAAGACTAAGCTCGGAGGAAAGAACTAATAATTAAAAAATACAAAACTAGTAGCTCTCCCAAACAATTCTTCAAATTATTTGGCAGCCGCTTCTTCCAAGTAGTATTCGTCTTGAATGGGTTGTCTATTCAGCAAATTTAGCGGCGTTGAGACAAATCAACTCCGATATCTATCCATATATACCTATCCAGAAATTTTTATAGATGGATAAAATTAAAACATTCTCGGTACGAGCGTCATGTAACGAGTTATGCGTTCTCGGTTGCAACTTGAGTTACGCAACGGGGGAAAGAAAACCCCAAATTTACTAAGACTTCAAGCCTTTTGGCTTTAACCATATTGACAAAATCCCGACCATTGTTCGATGAGAAACAAAACAGGGTTTCACCAATCATGCGGAATGCTCTGGTTCTTGCATAACATCCATTTGCAGGTAATTCGTCGGGGTTTTGCACCTTTTTGCACCCCATTGATAATTCAGGTGCAACTGGGGAAATCAGTTATCCTACTTAAATATACGACTCGCACACACCCCCTTTCCGTAATAAAACAATATACCTAGTACCAAAATTAAGTTAATCAAGTTTATCTCGAATATATTAGTATTTAAACTAATACTTGTGGCGGGAGGCCAATAATTCGAGGGGGCGACGATCTCACTTATACTTCTCGTATTCCTTTCCCTCCTTGAAGGTGCTACGAAATTTGGGCAACTTCTGGTCCGGCCTAGTAACAATTGACAAATTCCCTAGAATAGGCGGAATTTGATGAAAGAAACAAGAATCCCCTCTGGTTCATTCAACCAGCAACCAAATGGGGTTTACCTTATTTATTAGAAAATTTTACTTAGTAGAGGTATACAGAAGCGGGGCAATAGCTTGGTCAGATAAATAAGAAAGCGACTTCTCTTCTTTTCAAGCTTCAAGCCCCCCCCCAAGGAAAATATTTAATAACTTCGATAATTTGAAAATAATGTGTTTTGAATACGGGCGGGGAAAGATGGGATTGTTATAGCCAATTTTATAGAAATTCTATTTATAATATATGATTTAAACAAGCGGATTTGCAAATAACGGGGCTGGAGCTACAACTAAGCCATAAATTGTCAAAGCTTCCGTGAAAGCCAAACTCAGCAATAAAGTGCCTCGTATCTTACCTTCCGCTTCGGGTTGTCTCGCTATACCCTCGACCGCCTGACCCGCAGCAGTGCCTTGGCCGACACCGGGTCCGATCGAGGCGAGGCCTACAGCTAACCCGGCAGCGATAACAGAAGCGGCAGAAATCAATGGGTTCGTATTAGTCTCCTCCTATTTTATTTAGGGTAGTCAATTCTGGTTGTCTCGCTGAATAGCAATTAAATCCGATTCGGCGAAGATTTTTTAATGATTGATAATTGGGAAGTCAATTTTACATAGACTTAATGACAACTAGTAATAGGGTTCAGTAGCCCCATATTGGGTTAATGGGGAAGTAGTGAAAAACTGGATAGGAAAGTTTTGATTAGTCGGTAGTAGTAAGACCAATTTATCTATCCCAAATCCAGCGGCAGTAAGATCTAATAACTTCTGATATGTTACGAGATAAACATAATTGGGATCTGGCATCACCGGCTCAAAAGAGAAACATATAGACAAAAGAGATTTTGCCTAATCCTTTCGCGAAGCGAAGCTTTTGAGCCCGGTGTCCGGAGTATCCAATTTTTTCTTATATCCAATTTAAACAAAAAATTCAAATTCTATATATACATATATGTATGTAGGGGAGGGGGCCGTCTCCTTTCGTGGCTACTGGAAATGACGAAAGGGGGGGGGCGAAAACCTGGGTCTCGTGCTGTGGTATCATGATACCACACAAATTGCCCTTTTTCACTAAAGTGACCCGCGAAATTATCTTCGGAAACAGTTTTTTGTGACTGAATTGAAATTCTATTTTATTTTCTTAGTGATGACCTTCTGTGGATTCCCCGATATAAGCTGCAGCTAAAGTGGCAGAGATTAAAGCTTGTATGGCGCTTGTGAACAATCCCAAAGGCATCGTAGGGACGGGAACAATTAGGGGTACTAGAGAAACAAGAACAGCTACTACCAACTCGTCAGCCAAAATGTTCCCAAACAATCGAAAACTAAGCGATAAGGGTTTGGTGAAGTCTTCCAAAATATTAATAGGTAATAATACCGGAGTTGGCTGTATGTATTTGCCAGAGTAACTGAAACCCCTCTTATGCAAACCCGCGTAGAAATGTGCTACTGATGTAAGTAAGGCTAGTGCAACAGTGGTGTTTATATCGTTCGTAGGTGCAGCCAGCTCTCCATGAGGTAACTGAATGATTCGCCAAGGAAACGAAGCACCTGACCAATTGGAAACAAAAATGGATAGAAACATCGTTCCAATAAATGGGACCCAGGGACGATATTCCTCCTCTCCCATCTGGGTCCTGGTTGAATCTCGAATAGATTCAAGAGCATACTCAATAAAATTTTGGATACCAGTTGGTATTGGTCGCAAATTTCTGGTAGTCGCAGCGGGTAAAGCTAACAATATCGATATAACGACCCGAGAAGTTATAAGAACCTGTGCATGAACCTGAAAGGTTCCTATTTGCCAGTAAAAGTGTTAACCTACTTCTACACTCGATACTTGATGAAGATTATCAATCTCATAAATTTGCAGTTGGTCAATTCGCATAATACCCCCCCCCCTCCCAATGAAGAGCAGAATTATCTAAAATAGTTATCATTACATAAATTTTTAGGAAAAGAGAAGCAAGCCCTTTCTCCATCAAAACCTACGATTTACTAAATTGCCTAATCTATCGAAAGACTTTTTACTATTACGTTGCAATTCGTTAAGGTAGTGTTGATTAGCTATCAACCTTTCCCCCATTAAGTTACCTCCAGGACATTCAAGTTTGAACGACCCTCGCAAATAGCTAATGCTGGTTTATCCAGTATCCATCGGATTGAGGATCTCGCATCATCATTACCAGGAATTGGAACATCTACAAGATCTGGATCACAATCTGTGTCGACAACACAGATGGTAGGGATACCTGGAATACCGCATTCTTTAAGAGCGATAGAGTATTCGTGTTGATCGGTAGTTATCGCAATATCGGGTGAATCTGACATGTGTTGAATTCCGCCTAGACATTTTTTCAATTTAAACAATTCTCCTTTCAGAGTCGCGGCCTCCTTTTTCGGGAGTCGATCAAATTCACCTCTATCTTCTGAAGTTTGTAAGTATTGGAACCTGCGAAGACGTGTTTCTGTAGTGAACCAATTTGTTAAAGTGCCGCCTAACCATTTTTCGCTTACATAATGGCATCGAGATCTCAACGCAGCCGATGCTACCAAATCTGCTACTTGATGCTTTGTACCCACCATCGAGAATTCCTTTCCCTCCGCCGCTGCATCAAAAACCGAATCACACGCTTCAGCTGAAAGACGAGCAGTCTGAGTTAGGTCGAGAATGTGAACACCTCTACGTTCCGTAAATATGTAAGGAGACATCTTAGGATTCCATTTCTGAGTTTGATGCCCGAAGTGAATTCCCGCGGCCATCATTCCCTCCAAATCAATTTTCCAGTTCTTCTGTCGCATTTTCCCCTCATTTGTAAAAAGGAGTGTGAATTCGTCTCATTCTAACTAAATTTGTTAAATTATTCTAATCCATTGACCTGTTTCGGAGCTCGGAATGCATGAAAAAGTATTTTATTACCAACTAATTTTTTACCACATTTCCAGATGAAGGCAAGAAATAGATCGATTCAACTTTTTATGAATTACTAAACTGGGATCGAAATCCTGTTCCTTGTGGTAACCCCATAGATTACTTTTGGGACCCCATTCTGAGTTCTTACTACCATCATTCACCGAATGAAACTCTTTCTTTTTATTTACTTTTAGTTGACAAGCGATTTCTAAACTACCCGTGCCGATAGGAACAGTGTCTCCAAGAACAACATTTTCTTTTAACCCCTTCAACCAATCTATTCGGCCACGAAGAGCGGCTTTAGCTAATACCCGAGTAGTTTCTTGAAAACTAGCCTCTGCCAAAAAACTAGTAGTACTAAGAGAAGCCTTTGTCATTCCCAATATAATAGGTTCGTAGAAAATCGATCTCTTCAATACGCGATTCATACGTTCCGCTTGTGACAACTCGACAAGCTCCCCGGGAAAAAATACGTTAGTTACCCCATCTTCAGATGCTACGACTCTTGACGTTAATTGGCAAACAGTAATTTCTAGATGCTTGTCGGATATCTGTACTCCTTGGGATTCATAAACTTTTCGAATTTGATCAATTAGAACTAGTTGGTAATGCCCCATACTTCTTCCAGTACTTACGAAGTGACTCCAAAGGTTCCCAATTAATTTAGTAATACTTCGACACCATCTACCGAAAAGATATTCGATTCCTGCTGGAATAGAAGCAATTGAACGAGATTCCAGGAGCTGCTCAACCTTTGGGAGACCTTGAGTAATGTCTCCAGATTTTAATCTATCGTATGGCAATGTTATTAAGGTATCTCCTTCTTCGATAATGTCCCCGCAAATTTTGTGAGGATTTGCCCCACGGGTCGCCAGAAAGGTTTTACCTATTCTCATCAATGAGTAATTATGGTGAATAGCTATTACCTGACCGGACTGGAAACATGCATGATTTTCTTGGAGATATCGATTTTCGCTGATCAATAGTCCTAGATTGATTAACATAATTTCTCGACTAACCAATTTCAGAGGTGAATAAATAGGTTTCTCCAATAAATTTTTATTGGGAGAAGAGTTTATGGGGCATTTCAATAGTAATTTGCTTTCATCAATCAGATAGAAATTTCGATATCCCGATTTTTTTGTTGAATAATCGGCAAAACATTTTTTGTCAGAAAAAAATTTTCCGTTGGGTGAAAAGTGACGAGGGACCAGTAAGCGAAGAATAGGCCATAAAGTCCCAATTAAGCCTACCTGCTCAAAATTATTTCGGCCGAAATGAACACTTGCTATTGTATTTTTAGTCAGTTCCTCTTCAACATTCAGATTTGAAGAAGCTTTTGAAAGAGATTTAGATTCAAAACTCAGTAAGATATTTTTTTCATTCCCGCTTATAGAGACGGAACCTTTCGGTTCCGAACCATGGAAGCATTCCCCAATTTCTTTTTTGTAACCGATCTGGTTTGAATCAGCAAATGAACCAGTACGGGAAAAATCAAACGGCGATAAAGTCAAGAATAATGCACCCGGCTCTGGAACCAGATGAATAATACTCCGATATCTGATAATTAATTCGTGGCTACTGCTAGACAAATTAATTTGAGCAGGAAATAACTTGTTAAGATGTGCTGATTCTCGAGAAACCCGATTGATCCCGACTCTTCCTCGGGTAGGAGGAGACACCATTGGATTTACCTGAAAAAATGTGGTGAGCAAATGATTTATTTTCACACTGATGAGAGATAAATAGATTTTTTTTGCAGGAAAAGTTTCGTGCAGATATCTCCGCCACTCAATCACTAAACAAGCTCGAACTAATTGAATAGCCGTATGATTAATCACTTCAATCTTTTCGCCATTTCTGAAGCAGATGAATGAATGGGCCTCCGCTTTCGCACATTTTTGCGTCTTCGGTTTGTTGGGACAAAAAGGTATTTGTGCTAAAAAGTCGTTGGATACGTTGTACTCGATGACTGGGGTTATCAAAACGGAGGTTTTTCTTTTCCTACGAAAAGGAAACGGTTGGAGGTAAACCCACTTTTTGACTTCAATTTTGTCAAAAATGATATTGTTCGGCGCTATTAAAGTATGTCCTTCCCCGGGTGTATCAACTCGCTTCTTTGAATTGTGAATATATCCAGGTAAAACTCTTATCATGATGGCATCTGTTGATGTTTTTTCTAGCCGAATCAGGCCACCTGCTTTAGCAAAAATATTCGCAGGCGCACCTACCTCGATAATAGAATTATTATTTTTTACTAAAATAGATGACGGGGGTTCGTGCGTGAGATAAACCTCTTCGGGAATCAGAAAAAAATTTCCTTCTGTTTTTATTCTATACCACGAACAAAAAGTATTTTCCCCCATCCATGTGGCAAGGCAAAGTTTTTTTTGATTGGTGGATTCAATTCCTATAGTGCCATATTGAATGATCCCCGAAACACTAGTTTGATACTTGAAATTTTCGTAGATGGCGAAGATATGGTCTTCGTTCGAGACGTTGTTTAATTGAACATCGATATTTAAAAAATGTAAATCATTGAGATTTTTTCGGCGTCGTTCCGACGGCAATAAAACCGATTTCCCCAACTCAGCCCGCTCTACTGCGACATTTGAGAGGATGTAATTGGATTTCGGGCGTCTCGACCAATTTGAAAAACAATTCGGATCAGTTCCAAATTCTTGAAGTCCTTTCTGAAAACCAACGTAGTTACTGGCATCGGTTTCTGCCTCGACAATCCTTTCCGATTGATCGCGTCTCTTTCCGACGGGGTCGGTTTCGATGCCGACTTTATCTTGATCTTTGTAAAAAAAAGAGTTTTTGCCAAAATCGCTAAAAGATCCTGAAAGAATCCATATATGACTGGCCTCCCGTACAATACGAGCGGTATTGCAAATGGAATCACGAACGTACCAAACAAATTTACTCCAGTGAATTTCTCCTTGTAAATTTGGATAAATGGGTTTTTGAATACGTTCTTTGGGAGGAAACTCTTTCGCTCGTACTTCTGCAATGATTTGTTGCGATTCAACATATTGACCATTTCGAATCATAAGTAGACTCCGGGCTGGGATGACGGAGGTGTGTATATTGTCGGAACTATCGATAATAAGCGGTAGATCATTTCGACACACCCAAGCAGGATGTCCGTGCCTCGTACGCGTTGGATGGACTAATTTTTCGTCGGAATTAATGAGTCCATTAAATGGAATTCGTACGTACTCTGCAATATCCCCTGTAAAAACACCGCCCGTATGAAAAGTCCTTGATGTCAGTTGAGTTCCCGGTTCTCCAATTGATTGACCCGCAATAATACCGACGGCTTCACCCACTTCTACCAAATGATAATGAGCAAGACTCCAACCGTAACGCAACTGACAAATCCGGAAAATACTTTTGCGTGTCAGAGGAGATCTTACATGTATTGGTTGCAACGAAGCTACCAAGTTACTAGCCAGTCCGTCACTGATATCTTGATTACGGGTGGCAACACATCTGCCATCCCAATAGACATGATCTGCCAATACCCGTCCAACCAATCTCTGAGACGATATTGTTCCAATAAAACCTCGTCTTCGTTCATTACTATTCAGGAAAGCGATACTTTTAGCAGTTCCACAATCCCTTTTGCGTACAGCGATGTGTTGAACAACTTCGACAAGTCTACGTGTTAGGTATCCAGCGTCTGAAGTTCGTACGGCAGTATCCACAACCCCTTTACGGGCACCGTAGCAGGAAATTATATATTCTGTTAGGGACAAGCCTTCGCGCAGATTTCTTCGAATTGGTAGATCGATTACTTGATTTCGGGGATCCGACATCAATCCCCTCATGCCAAGCAATTGGTGAACCTGAGATATAGTCCCTCGGGCTCCCGAAAAAGACATCATGTGAACTGGATTCAAAGGATCGATCATTTTGAAACTTGGATTCATTTCTCGTTTTGAACATTCACTTGTGGCATACCAAGCTTCAATTGATTGACGTAACTTTTCTACGGCATGCAGACTTCCGCAGCGGTAATGCTGCTCCGAGACATAACCTTACTTCTCCGCATCTCGTACAAGCCAACCTCTCGTTGGTACTGCCAAAAGATCATCAATACCTGGTGAGACAGATGCTTTTGTAGCTTGCTGAAAACCCAAAACCTTCACTTGATCCGAAATATTTGTTGTAGATGTGATTCCAAAACAAACGACTAACTTGCCGATGAGTCGCCTCATAGCAACTCTATCAATCGTCTCATTGTAGAAAGGTAATTCATTTCGATCCGTCATTCTAAGAACCTCAACTTCATATATACATGTTGCACTTCGCAGTATTTAGTAACCTCAATTTTATTAGTTAAGAAAATGAAATAAACTGATTCATTCACTCATCTCATTGAGCATTAAAAAGAGCTTTATCGTCCCTCATTGCTATCACTAGACCTAGCTTGTTTCACTGTACCCAGTGTAGACAAAATGCAAGAAGTATTTGATATACCTTGCATAGCTTCCTTCAATTGCTGATTGAATAAAATGCGACCGGCTGTTGTAAGTAAATATATACTGGAAATATACCTATTTTTACATTTTTTAACTCGATAATTTTCGTAGACGTGAGAAGAAGTTCCTAAAGAATCATATTGAGATTCGAAAGGTAATTCACGTATTTTGGAACTAATAATTTGCAGATTGATTTCCCATTGAAGCCATAAGAGACTAAACGAATCAACTCCTTTCGATTCCTTGGCCCGGAGTAAGTCGCAATAACTACTAAAGTGGGGTATTTTGGTGGAGTAAACGTCAGTTCCGTCTATAGAAACGGGATATCTATTACGGTAAATTCCTTGCTTATCTTCAATTGTTAGTACATAAAGACCGAGAAGCATATCCTGACTCGGCACAGATACAGGATCGCCCGTAGCGGGGGATAATAAATTAATATGTGAAAACATCAGTAGACGAGCTTCAATCTGAGCTTCAAGAGATAATGGGACATGAACGGCCATCTGATCCCCGTCAAGATCTGCGTTAAACCCCCCACGAACCAATGGATGCAGACGAATGGCGCGACCCTCTATTAAGATAGGCTGAAACGCCTGTATGCCCAACCTGTGCAGAGTAGGCGCTCGATTCAGCAGTACCGGATGACCTCGCATAACTTCCCGAAGAACGTCCCATATTACGGGGTCTTTTTCTCGTATCATGCACTTAGCAGCTCGTAAATTACAAGCGAGGTGTCATCCAATCAAGTTACGGATTACAAAAGCTTGAAAAGGTTCAATTGACATTTCTCGAGGTAATCCACATTGGTATAATGAAAGGGATGGACCTACGACAATCACGGAACGACCTGAATAATCGACCCGCTTGCCGAGCAAATTTTCACGAAATCGTCCCTCTTTGCCCTCAATAACCTCTGAAAATGACTTATAGGGTCTGTTATGAATATCCCTCGTTGGTTGCCCGCGTATACCACTATCGATAAGTGCATCTACAGCTTCTTGGACAAGTCGTTTTTGGCAAACAATTAAACCTTCTGGTGTAAATTCACTGCCCGATAGGAATTCAGTCAAAGTATTATTTCGATAAATAACCTTTCTATAAAGCTCATTAAGATCTGAAGTAACCAATTCGCCTTCATACAATTCCACTATTGGTCTCAATTCGGGAGGAAGAACCGGTAGAAAATCCAAAACCATCCATTCCGGTTTTAGATTCGTCCGTAAAAAATCCTTGGCTAATTTTATCCGTCTAACTAAAAGATCTTTCCTTCTCTGAATTGTTCGATCTTCCCGTTCAATCCCAACCGGTTTTTGTTTTGCCGGCGCCTGCCATTCCAAATACGCGCGATCCACGAGACTTTGCAAATCTAAGCTAGCTAATCCTTTTTTAATGGCGTCTCCACCAGTAGCGATTTCGTTCTTTTGAAGCGTTTCATAATTTCGTGTAGAGAAAAAGATGGGAAGTATGTTTCTCCAGGATCGTTCCTCGTAATTGAACAAACCCCGCAGTCTTAATAGAGCGGGCCTCTCGGCCACGGGCCTAGCTAAAAAAAGAGTGGGATAGGTTGGTTGGTTGATCCCCCCCCCCCAGAATCGGACACGAGTGTTTCCCCTCATCCGGCTCAAATAACTATTATCAAATTTAAAGACTGGTCTATTAAATGTTTTCTTTCCAAGTACCATAACAATCTTGTCCCGCTGGAGGTTAAATAGTTGCTCATTACTCGAGTTTCAAAATGTTTTTCTCGAATAGTCTTGATTCCCCTATTTTGAATGATGAAAGGAGAAGTAATTCTCCCTCTCTTTCACCATAAGTTGGAAATTTTTTTCTTGTTGCTAATGTGATCACTTCCCCTCTTTAGGTTTCCACTCCACTTCGATGGCTACCAGCCGATTTGAAAAGTATATGCGATGATTAAATTCTCATAGCCATGCCTAGAGTCTTTCTTAACAGCAAAGAGAAGGACCGAGGGTTATGTTAGAAAGCACTTCAAAGTTTTTCTATTCATTGATCATGAAACTGAATATTGATTTTTTTTTTTCACGAAGCCAAATTAGTGGATTCTTATTCTTTCTTCATTAAAAAATAACCATGGAGGGGATTCCTCGATTTGTAAACAATATATCCTATCTTTACTTCCCAAGTTGCGCGATACTCCTCGTTGGGATCGAGGGACGTGTCGGTTCGAGGCTTCCAATTCTCGTATGGAATGACAGACTTTATCAAATCTATGCTGATCGATACATAAAATCAAGTCACGCATCGCAATAGACTGGGCTTTCTAATTCTTTAAGGGGTTTAGCAAGTAGATTTGCAATATAACTAGGGATTCGTTTCGAAAACCAAACGTGGGTTACCGGACACGCGAGTTTGATGTATCCCATTCGATATCTTCGAACTCGGGAATCAGTGAATTCAACTCCGCAATGCTTGCAAAAGTTGGAATATGCCTCCTCCTCATTGACAGATTGGTAGTTTCCACAGGCACAGACTCCACTTTTTGTAGGTCCAAATATCCTTTCACGAAATGACCCATCTCTCTCTGGTTTATGAGTTTTGTAATGCAACGTGTAAGGTTAATCGACTTGCCCGACGACAGCTCCATTAGGTAACTCCCTCTCGGCCCAACTGCGAATCTGTTCAGGAGAGGCCAGTCCAATCCGAAGTTGTTGATAATTAATTCGATGAATCATAATAAAGAAAGTCTTGATTGATTTTTTTCGGAAGAAAAAATTTGGCAGGATCTCAAATGTTTTCACTCCCCCTTCGCAAATCTTCTTCAAGTGTAAAATTGCGTTCCAAATTTAGGCCCATACGTCGTAACTCTCGAACTAGCAATCGGAAAGACTCTGGGACGGTATTGGGTTTATGAACAGGTTTTCCAGTCATAATGGCACTAGGTACTTTGTAACGAGCCTGAATATGATCTGATTTAGTCGTAAGCATTTCCTGCAACGTGTAAGACACGCCAAAACCCTCCAAAGCCCAGACTTCCATTTCTCCAACTCGTTGTCCTCCCCGTCTCGATTTTCCCTTGAGGGGTTGCTGCGTAACAAGCGCATAGGGCCCACTAGATCGTGCATGAATTTTATCATCAACCTGATGAATAAGTTTCATTATATAGGCTTTTCCAGTTGTAATAGGTTGTCCAAAGGGATCGCCCGTTCGTCCGTCGATCAATCGACTCTTTCCGGGGTGGTTGGGTTCAAATAACCACGGATTACCGGTCCTTGCACCTGCTGCATAGGGCTCGGAAAATACTAGTTTTCTAGAAGCTTCTCGCTCATATCTTTCGTCGAAGGGCACTATGCGGTAATGAGTTTCTAGAAACTCCCCGGCTAAACCCAGTAGGCATTCAAAAATCTGTCCCACGTTCATTCGTGAAGGTACTCCTAAAGGACTTAATATCATATCGACCGGTGTACCGTCTTGCAAATAAGGCATATCTTGTCTGGGTAAGATTTTTGACACAATACCTTTATTTCCATGTCTACCAGCTATTTTGTCACCCACTTGTATTTTACGTTTTTGCAATATGTAAATATGAATTACTTCTGAATCATTCACGGTATCATCTTCGGGGTAAACCCACCTGACATCAATGACTCGACCTCTTCCACCGATAGGTACTTTTAGACAACTTTCTCTCGCGTTAACCAACTGTATGCCGAAAATGGCTTGTAACAATCTCCCTTCTGGAACACGTGATGAACTCGTTCCTTCCTGGGGCGTTAGTTTACCCACTGAAACATCTCCGGCTTCTACCCAAGATCCCAATTTTACAAGCCCATTGTCGTCGAGGTGTCGAAGTGCGTGATTATCCAACTGAGGTATTTGCTTGGTAACCCGTTCTGGTCCCTGAATCGTTGCACAAATTTCGACCTCATGTTTCTCAATGTGAAAAGATGTGAAAATATCTTCGTATATCAGGCGTTCATTAATTGAAACTGCATCTTCAAAGTTGTATCCTTCCCACGGCATATAGGCTACTAATATATTTCTCCCTAGAGCTGATTCCCCCCTAGCAGTTGCTGCCCCATCCGCTACGATTTCCCCGCCTCTAAACAATTTCCCCGGCAAAACCGCGGGTTTTTGATGCATACAGGTGTTGTTATTGGAACGCTCATAAATTTTCAAATCAAGACTTTTAATACTCAAATAGGATTCGTGGGTTCCTACTTCATGGATAAGAGATAGTTCAATTTTATTACCCTCGATATATCGAATTTTTCCCTCCCGGATAGATATAGCTACACTTCCTGAATCCGGAGCTACTTAACTTTCTAACCCAGTTCCTACAATGCATCTTTCGGGCTTAACCAGCGGAACCGCTTGACGTTGCATAGTGGAACCCATCAAAGCGCGGTTTGCGTCATTATGTTCAATAAATGGAATAAGAGAAGCTCCAATGGAAAAATGATGGAGAGGGTGAATGCTTCGAAAATCAACTTGTTCCCAAAGAACGCTGATAAATTCCTGTTGATATCTAACTGGTAGAAGTTCCTTTCCCGAAGCTCTCCATTCAGATATTAACAAATTTTCAGTTGCTACTCGGTAGCAATCATCTTCAGCAGGGGATGAATCGACTAACTGCTCTTCTTCGGACAATTCTGACATTTTGAGGTAAGGGCTCTGCAAAGATCCCGCATTGCTAACTCCTGCCTGAATAGCTAGTGAGGAAATCAGACCAGCATTCATGCCTTCCGATGTTTCAATTGGGCAGATTCGGCCATAATGACTAAAATGAATATCTCTAGCTTGAAAACTGGCGGTTCGACGTGTTAACCCACCTGGGCCTACAGAGCTTAATCTTCGCTTATGAACCATTTCTGATAATGGATTTGTTTGATCCAAAAATTGCGAGAGGGGATGGGAGCCGGAGAATTCTTTGAAAGCTGCTATTACGGGCGCAGGTGTCACCAATCCCCGGGGAGTTATTGTGCGTTTGCGTCTAACGGCCCTAAATAAATTTTATCGAATCGAATTCTCCAAACGGTTTAGAGCTAATTTCAATTGTTCCTGAAGCAAATCCGCTACGGATCGGACACGTCGGTTTTTTAAATGATCTATATCATCGAGTTTCCCCCTTCCGTAGCTTATTTCTATTGAGTGATCCGCGGCTGCTAATATGTCTTGGGGGAGCGAGAAGTACTCTGTTTCGGGTACGTCAAGGTTTAGTTTGATGTTCAAGTTTCGTCGTCCAATTCGTCCTAATTCGCATCTATGCTGGAAAAACCTTTTTTATAATTCCCTGAATATGGATTCTGAAAATGACACATCTGCGTCTGCAGCGGAGTATGGGTGTTTGTAAAGCTCTGCTATAGCATCCTCCGGTGATTCAATAATTTCTTTTCGCTTTTTGAACATATTCAAAAAAATTTTGGGGTAACGAGCATTTTGTAGAATATCTCTTTTGTCTAACCCCATAGCTATTAATAAAATTAAGATGGATATTTTTTTCTTCTTGCTAATACGAACCCATATTTTACCCTTCCCGTCCATCTCCGGCTTAAATCTCCCTCCCCAATCCGAAATTGCAGTACTAGTATACGCAGGAATTCCTTTTTGATCCGATTCCCGATTGTAGTAAATACCGGGACTCCTTAATATTTGATTAACCAACACTCTAGCGATTCCATTAATAACAAATGTTCCTCTAGAATTCATCCATGGAATAGATCCAAGCCGTACATATTCTTCTTGTATTACTTGATCTTCATTAAAAATCAATTAAGCTGGTACATATGGATCGGCGGAATATGTAATACATTGATACGCGGCATCTCTCTCTCCGACTGAAGGTTCTGTCAATTGGTACCGCTTACCAACGGGTCAGAATTCGACTTCCTTATCTGTATCTTTAATTTTTGGAAAATTTTTGAGTTCCTCAAGCAATCTTCCATTGACAAAACGACTAAATCCTTCAAATTGAATTCGTGCAAGTTCTGGTAGTACGGGCATACCTTCATTTTCTCCTAATGAGGTGATACATTTAGACCTATCTTTAAATAAGATTTTGTGGATTACATCTTTGTACTTCCGTCTTTTTCTTTCTCTATTGAGACATTCTTTGTGACAAGCTAATTTGCAACTTCTTTTTTTTTTATGTATTTAGAGAAGTATATATAAGTAAATAATCTAGAAATTTTTATTAAATTCTAAATATATGATAGTTCCAGTTATTTACTTAACTTCCGCTTACGTGGTAAGAAGTAACAAGCCGCGGAAGATTCTCATCACATATTTTGAAGTTTGAAGAAAGTTTCTGCACTAAAAGGGAAATCGACGAGCTGCTAGGAACCTAAGTGAAACCCAGATTTTGCGAACCTGAAATAGAATCGCCAATTTCATGACAAATTCATTTGCTAAAATACTTTTGTATCTGAGACTGAAACAGCAATTGATGCGTAAATGAGAAAGCTAGGGGCAAACGAACAGGTATTTTAGAATTGATTATATCACATTAGTAATTTTAATTGCCGAGACAACCTAAAACTTGGGCAAAGGAACAGGCGGATGTTTCCCCAATAATTTTGGTATTATTAATTTTTGATATTTTCAACCTCGGTGTTCAAGAAGCTACTTTCCGAAACGAAAAGAGTTAGAGTTAGAAAGACCTTTCCCTGGGGAAATTTGTTACCAACATGTTTCTGTTTAGCAAGTAAACCGATTCGAATACTTTCTATGACTTGGATATTTCCTAACTTCATGAGTTTCAGCGCTAATTTTATTAACGATGGTTGACTCCGGAACATTTGATACGTACACTCCAACTGAGTTAGTTTTTGGGATTGTAGTTCAATTGGTTAGAGCACCGCCCTGTCAAGGCGGAAGTTGCGGGTTCGAGACCCGTCAATCCCGATGCGATAAACCGCTCCGAGACACATCGGAAGTCTTCCCCTCTTTTCTATTTCCTAGCTACCAAACTACGACAGTTCGTAGTCGAACTTACGTTCCGGTATTCAATTGGGTCGAGCTGGATTCGAACCAGCGTAGGCGCTGCCAGCGGATTTACAGTCCGCCCCCATTAACCGCTCGGGCATCGACCCAAAAATCGAATCAAAAAAAGTTTGTTTTCATCATATGAAAAGACATATAAAATTATTGATTGATTAATCGACTAGTTTTTTTTGCCAGTTTTAAGCTGACTACTGCCCATTTGGGCTTATTGAGAAGGTAGAAATAGGCTTCTTAATCGCATCGAAAAGTTATTGGAACCTGAATACCCCCAGGGGAATTCGAATCCCCGTCGCCTCTGTGAAAGAGAGGTGTCCTGGGCCTCTAGACGATGGGGGCTGGATTACTCAATGAAAGGATAGGTCATTCCCTTTGAGTTGTCAATCTGGAAAAATTGAAAGAAATTGAAATAACTGGAAACCAACTCGTTTTAGCAATACTAGATTAAACTAATTATTCAACTAAATTTTCGATCTTGACTTCTATCACGGCAAATTGTAGCAGTTAATTGATTAATTAGAAGCAAAAGCAGCAAAAGTCAATGGTTTGTGGAAGTGAACAATAGGTATTACCGAGATCTAATTGTGTGATATACTATGTAATCGATATCAAAAAATTATACTTCAACATTTTTTTGTCAACCGGAATTATTCCACTCGGTCAACCCGACTAACTATAAATAGATGGTTCATAACAGAATCTGAGAGTTCTTCCCATTGGGACCACTCAAGCTATCCTCCAATTAATGATTTGAACTACCGATACGGAAGTTAACATTCTTGCGTTTGTAGCCACTGCACTTTTCATCTTAATTCCAACAGCTTTTCTACTTATCCTTTACATTCAGACAGCCGCTCAGAGTAACAATTAGTCGTCAATCAATTTTATTACTGACTTATCAGCAATTTCCCGTATACAGGAACAACTGAGAAAAGGGAAGAGCAAGGAGGTTAAATCTTATTAATGCGGTGATTAGTGACGAAATTCCGAAGCTTTGTGGCTGCTACTCAAGTCTTTATTGCCCAACGATGTCTCCCGGTTAGGTTTTTTTCGTTAGTCACAATTTACAGTTTTTTGGCCGCTATTGACCGTTCTTTCTAAATGGAATTGCCAAAAATTGATAGATCGTTTCTTGATCTATCAATTTATAACTTTCACCAAATTGGTTTTGCTCCCTACGGCGATGGGTTCCGCCGGCGAACAACACTTGAAGTAAAGTATAAAGGAATATGAACTTAGCTGCATGTCAGATAAAAAACTCGAAACAGCTTTTCGTCCAGAACGTAATAGCAAGCAACTCCAAACGAAATAGTTGTAAGGGCCCCACATCCCAGAGGATCCATAGGGCTGGAGGTGGGGTCGCTCCCCAACAAGGGAGTCAGCCTTGTAGATGTGGACGATCCTTTTGTCGCGCGTGCATTTAAGGACTACCTCGGGAAGCCCCTTAATACTGGAAAATACGCCTTCGGGCGGCTTCCATATCTGAGGGCGAAGGCTGGATAGACAAGTCAAGACCTGTTTGTGTTCAGCGGGTACCCGTGTAGAGTATTTATTTCTTCAGCGGGAGAATAACCATCTTGGGAGAGGGCCGTGATGTATATAAGAGAACCCCCCTGGCAAAGGTGGGCGTGTTCCCACACCCTCTCCGCCCAAGGCAACAACGTGGCCGAAGTCAAGGCACCTATCCTTAAGGGCACCCGGTGGAACACGCTCTACCATCAGGTAATTACTAACCGGTCTATGCAAAGGGAGACCCTCCTCTTTCAAGCGCGCTATCTTTGCGACCCTCCTTTTGAGAAAGAAAAGGAGCTCGACCTATTGCGGATACTTGAGAAGCGAGAAGAAGAGCAAGCCGGGGAGGGCAAGGGCACGGCCGAGTTGGACCTTGAACTGGACGCACACGTAGGGACGTTGCTGGCCGATCGATTTAAGGATACCTGGGCCTATCTGCTTCCAGACAGTGGTATGAATATAAAAAACAAAGGTGGGATAGCCCACCCGGATGGGCTTACGAAATGCTCAATAGGATAAAAGATGAAATGAAGCAGATGGGGGCCGCGTTTACGCGACCCCAGAGAAGGAGGATGAGCTCCCAGCATTTTATTAAGTCAGTGGAGGAGCGCCTGCGCCGACTCCTTAAGCGGGCCAGAAGGGTTGATGCGGGGCTCCCTTTTCTTAACGGAGTACTAGTTCCTTATGAGTCAGGACCGTAGCTACTCCCACCCAGCCCCTCGTGGGTTTGCACGAGCTACGCCAAATCGGGTTGGATCTGTGTACACGAATGACCCCTATTCAGAAAAGCTTCCTCCTTACTTTGATGGACGGAGACGTAGTAAAGCTAAACCTGCTGAGAGCATTCCTTAGATTAGACTAGTATTCACATTAGATACTCGAGAGCAGTTCAGTCTCTTTTTGTGGGGGCCCGGGGCCACGCGAAAGTCGACCCTAACGCAGCTCCTGGAACACATTCTAGAAGAAAGGTGTGAGACCCTGGACGTTTCGCTCAGACAAAACAGCCTGCGTCTCCTGGGTCTCGAAATCCCGGTGGAGCGCAAAGGATAACCAGAAAATGAACAAAAATAGAAAACTATCAACACTATCTACGCTATCGACACTGTCGACACTAAATCTATTATTATCTAACCTTTTTACCTTAAGCCTTTTATGGAAAGAACGCGAAAAGAGGGGTATAGATATATGTAGATATGTACATCTAGATATCTACATATATCTAGATGTACATATCATATATACTTGCGTATTTCTATTGGATATGCGGCGTATCCCCAATAAAAAAAGAGAAACAACTTATATTTATAATCCACTTCTTCCCCGAACTACAAGCGAAAGAGAAAACGTAGAAATTACCGTCAGAGCGGCCCAAGCCATAGTAACTAAGTCCGTAATTATAACTCCTATCTTTTCACTCCTCAAAATCTACCGATAACTAACTAGTAACTATCTTTAAGCTTTAAGCCCAAATAGAGATCAAAATTTAAGCAAGGTTGATAGACGTAGTGAGAATAAGATATCTGTTTTTGCAGGATTTTTTATTTATAGGATACTACCCCAATGGGGATAAATAATAAATTTATGGAGATTCACGCCTTTTCCTTTTATAATGTTACTGGTTGGTTTCTTACACTTCAGAAAAAATGTTAAGTGCTAGTTTCGATTCGTCAAGTAGTGGTATACTTAATTGGGGTTGTTGATGCGTGACCCGTCGAGATACATGGGATGTGACAGGCTATAAGAAGCTATAGAGCAACTCAACCAGTAACTGATTTTAGCGCAATCGACAATCCCAGGGAAAACCCTATCGTACCCAAATGAATAACTAAATTTCTATAAATTCAATTCTACAAAGAATTTACTTGCTGGTTTATTCCAGGCGACACCCAGATTCGAACTGGGGAATTAAGGATTTGCAGTCCCCCGTCTTACCACTTGACTACATCGCCTTGCCTTCTCCGGCGCCCATCTGAAAACCTTTTTTAAGAAGTTTGGACAGCAGATCAAATCTATCACAGATGAGTATAAGTATACTACTGGGTCGAGATACTAGCAAGTAGTTTTACCTATCCCCTGATTGAATGAACTCCGCATTCCCGGATTCTTCCATTTCATAGATGACTATCTCACCGCAGTTATCTTATTTTGAAATTTCAAATAAAAAATAGAAATAGAAAAAATATTTTCGTACGTCCATCTGTATGAAAGAGAATCTCTCTGTTGTCTCTGAAGTAGGCGGATAGCGGGAATCGAACCCGCGTCACCTCCTTGGCAAGGAGGTATTTTACCATTCAACTATATCCGCGCAATCTGTCGATCCATTTTAACGTATTAAATTGCATCTCCTTATAACGAAATAATTTACACACAAACATCATATTAAAAAAAAAAAGCTAATTTCAGCCGTATGACTTCATCTCCTTTTCCTACCAAAATCAACTTGAATTGAGTTCCCATATTGTAACTTATTCTGGCAGGGATAAACTGTGTGTTTCGTTTGACATTTGGTGTCCCCACCCGTAACGGTAAGTTACGAGAGGAGGCATTGAAACAGCGGAGCAGGCTCTTAAGAAATGAAGGAATTGAGTATACCTACCGAAAAAACTAATCCAATCCATAAAGAGGCTCCCGAAAAAACAATATTTTTGCTACTAGACCATCCCCCGGGAGATGCAAACGCGACGGGCACGCCAACAACCAGTAAGAATGAGGTAGCAATTAATGCAAATAAAGCGAATTGAAAAGCAATAGTCATAGTTCCGATTCCTTCCACGTAAGGAATTAATTGTCTATACCACCCGATTCTCATCCGACAGGGTTTTTACAAAACAAAGATTTCGTTTGCAAAGTACAAATATATCTTTAAAGTACTAACTTAACTCATCAAATCAAGTAAGCGTAAAACACTTCCAAAGTAAAAAAGTTAGCTCAACCCCGCTATTTAAGATGTTTATTTATGGCGATTATGCAATGATATTTTTACTCCGCATCTTTTTTTTAACGGTGGGGAAAAAACATTTTGATCTTTAATTTAGAAACTTTTACGATTCAATTATTTACAATTACATTATTTGGAAGACAAGGATTTACCTCTTCGGGAGAGATGGTCGAGCGGTTTAAGGCTCCAGTCTTGAAAACTGGCATGACGCCAAGACGTCATCGAGGGTTCGAATCCCTCTCTCTCCTAATCCAGATAGTTCCATCAAAAAACGAGGAACAGCAGGGGTGATGGCATACCATAAAATTACCAGATCTCTTTTTGGATGATAATATGAAATCTATCTATCCGGCTGGATAGATAGATTTCATATAGATATAGCGAGTTAAGCAATGACGTAGAAAGGTGCAGTCATTAGTTACTTACTTGATGGGAAGAAGAACATTTTTTCACTTATTCCTCCTTTCCTTCTTCTCTGAACACATTAATTTTGGGCTCTAATTTCATTTTAATTAAGAGGCGTCATGGAAAGAACAGGTTCGGTATCGCGGTCAATTCCTTTTTCAAACCCAGCTGCGGCTGCACGAGCCCTACCCGCATGCCAGAGATGACCAACGAAAAAAAAGAATCCTAGAACGAAGTGGGAAGTCGCTAACCAACTACGGGGAGATACGTAGTTCACGGCGTTGATCTCGGTAGCTACTCCACCTACAGAGTTTAGAGATCCCAAGGGGGCATGAGTCATATATTCCGCGGATCGTCGCTCCTGCCATGGTTGTATATCCCTTTTCAACTTACCGAGATCTAAACCATTTGGACCTCTCAAAGGTTCTAACCAAGGAGCACGAAGATCCCAGAAGCGCATGGTTTCGCCTCCAAAAATAATTTCTCCAGTGGGAGAACGCATTAGGTATTTACCCAAACCGGTAGGTCCTTGAGCAGAACCTATGTTAGCGCCGAGGCGTTGGTCTCTGACAAGAAAAGTAAAAGCTTGAGCTTGAGAAGCTTCTGGACCAGTGGGACCATAAAATTCGCTGGGATATGCTGTATTGTTGAACCAGACGAAGCAGCAGGCAGTGAAACCAAATATGGAAAGAGCTCCCAAACTGTAGGATAAGTAAGCTTCTCCGGACCACACGAAAGCTCGACGAGCCCAAGCAAACGGTTTCGTTAATATGTGCCAAATTCCACCGAAAATACAGATGGAGCCCAGCCATAAATGTCCACCGATAATATCTTCTAGATTATCCACACTTGCAATCCATCCCTCACCACCAAATGGGGATTTAAGTAGATAGCCAAATATAATGTTGGGACTTAGCGTAAGATTCGTAATTTCTCTCACATCTCCACCGCCGGGTGCCCATGTGTCGTACAATCCCCCAAAGTAGAGTGCTTTGAAAACTAAGAGGAAAGCCCCGAAACCTAATAATATTAGATGAATACCAAGAATTGTAGTCATCTTATTTTTATCTTTCCAAGTGTAACCGAAGAAAGGAAAGGATTCTTCTAGCGTTTCAGGGCCGATCAGGGCATGATATATGCCTCCAAAACCCAAAACTGCGGAAGAGACCAAATGGAGCACTCCGGAAACGAAATAGGGGAAGGTATCTACTACTTCACCGCCAGGACCCACTCCCCAACCGAGAGTGGCCAGGTGGGGAAGTAATATTAGCCCCTGTTCGTACATAGGCTTCTCCGATACAAAGTGAGCTACTTCAAACAGATTCATAGCTCCAGCCCAAAAGACAATCAGGCCAGCATGAGCCACATGGGCACCAAGCAATTTACCAGACAGATTAATCAACCGGGCATTCCCTGCCCACCAGGCAAAACCTGTGGTTTCCTGATCGCGACCACCCAGCGAGAGGGTTCCATTAAAGAGCGTTTCCACGGGGTAAAACCTCCTCGGGGAATACAAGGTTTTCATGAGGCTGATCCTGAGCTGCCATCCAGGCACGTATCCCTTCGTTTAATAAAATATTTTTTGTGTAAAAAGTTTCGAACTCGGGATCTTCTGCTGCACGAATTTCTTGGGAGACGAAGTCGTACGCGCGTAAATTTAAGGCGAGACCAACCACCCCAATAGCACTCATCCACAAACCCGTTACTGGCACGAATAACATGAAAAAGTGTAACCAACGTTTGTTGGAGAAGGCAACACCGAATATTTGGGACCAAAATCGATTTGCAGTTACCATCGAATAAGTCTCTTCAGACTGAGTTGGATTGAACGCCCTAAACGTGTTCGCACCGTCACCGTCTTCAAATAGAGTATTTTCGACCGTAGCACCATGAATGGCGCATAGAAGAGCAGCACCGAGAACTCCCGCAACCCCCATCATATGAAATGGATTCAGAGTCCAATTATGAAAACCCTGAAAAAACAGAATAAACCGGAAGATAGCCGCTACACCGAAACTGGGTGCGAAGAACCAACCGGATTGTCCCAAAGGGTAAATCAAGAATACAGAGACAAAAACTGCAATCGGAGCGGAAAAAGCTATTGCGTTGTAGGGGCGTAGTTGTACGGACCTAGCCAGTTCGAATTGACGTAACATAAAACCTATCAAAGCGAAAGAGCCATGAAGAGCAACGAAAGTCCATAAGCCCCCTAACTGGCACCAACGTGTGAAGTCCCCCTGTGCTTCAGGACCCCATAACAAAAGCAAGGAGTGGGCCAAACTATTGGCGGGGGTGGATACTGCGGCAGTCAAGAAATTGCACCCCTCTAAGTAAGAACTAGCTAATCCATGAGTGTACCATGAAGTCACAAAGGTCGTACCTGTAAACCAACCTCCCAATGCGAAGTAAGCGGTGGGAAATAGTAGTAGGCCAGACCAACCCACAAATACGAAACGATCTCTTCTAAGCCAGTCGTCCATACTGTCAAATAGATCTTTCGGTTCTTTGGAAGATTTTCCAATGGCAATTGTCATATTGTTCCCTCATTAAGTTAAGCTCCTCAAACCACTTTTGGGTTCCTCACCCCTCTTTGCTCATGCGACGAGTCGGTATAGTTTCCTCGAATATAAGATAACTGGCTCGTCAATGTAGAAGTCATTTTGCCATAAATTTTCGTGCGAGAGGGAGACTCAGAAGGTTTTCATCATAAATTTGTCACTTCTTTTTGCTTCTTATTTATTTATCATTTTCTATTTATTTTCCCTTATTTTTTACCTAATTATGTTTCTCCCTCGTTTCCTTTTTCCGATATCTTAATCTTGCTTTGTTTTTATCCCTCTGTTACGTCATCTATTTTTTTTAAGAAAGTGGGTCAACCCCCCTTTTCTTCTAGGACTTTGTTAAACATTCTAACACACGAACGAACCCAACCCAACGAAAAAAGAAATTGTCTGTAAAAATAAGAATTTACAGAGAAATAAGTACGAAATTTCGTAGTATGACTAGCTTATACATGTCAGGTATAAAAATAGATGGAATTTGCACCTTTGTGGTATTTCTCGCTATTTTCTATATATTTGGTACCTTTTCCACCAATTGTCAGGGAACTCAAAAAATTGCCAAATAGAATATTCTAAATGAATAGCGGTCTGTCGCGGTTTATTGTTGAACAAGGAGTCTAGTGTAAATTTTCATGTTGAACGGGATAGTTATATCTCTTTTTTAAGTCCTAACAGTATAGTCATTTTTTGTTTCCGATTGTTTAGAAAATGTGGTAAGCGGGAGTGCTAGAGACTCGGGGAAACTTATTCTTAGTAGTTGAGAGTTATTTCTGGACTAGAATATGAGTAGGAAGAACTACTACCTAACCCCCCCCCCCATTTTTTTTTTATTTTTTCTCTGTAACTACGTTGTACATATATGTATATATACATTTACATAATATTGATATTAGGGGTTTGCATTTGATTCCCGAGTTAAGGATAACTAAAATGTATTTAGTATGATAAATTATATCCAACTAATTCATCGTTATTTAAGGACGCACTTTTATTTCTGCGTAACAACAAAAAAAAAATTTGATAAAAAAAAAATTGGTGAAAATTAAAAAACATAGGTAAGAGAAGAAACTTTTTTCCCATTTTAAAAACCATAACGACCTTTGTTTTGTTGGTGTTTTACTACCAAGCCGAGACTATCGTATAGATTTTGCAAAACGATTAGCCCCTTGTCGGATTTGAACCGACGACTTACGCCTTACCATGGCGTTACTCTACCGCTGAGTTAAAGGGGCTTATTTATTAAAAAGTAACTTGGACGAATGGGGAAAAAGGTTGGCTTTTTACTTTGTTAGTCGGATCTAAATCTTGGCTAGATCTACCGGTAAAACCGTCAGGAAAACAAAAGGGAAAAACTGATTACGTTCAACCCTCGAAAGAACTCTTGATGGATCGGGTGAATAATTGGCAGTTGACTTTGCGGAGACGGGATTTGAACCCGTGACCTCGAGGTTATGAGCCTCGCGAGCTACCAAGCTGCTCTACCCCGCGTAGTTAATGCCTTCAATGTAATTATTATACATCCCTTGAATAATTGCATTGAGCAGAGGTGGTAGAATTGGGTAAATCAAAAAAATTCTATATATCTAATTTTTAGATCCGTGAAACAAACGAAGGGGGGGGGTGGAGATTCCTTTTTTTCACCAACTCGACTTAGATACTCCAGGCAAAACACAGGTGTGTGCCATTTCGCGGGGTACGTGTCTGGAGAAACCAAAGTCTCGGTAATTAGATCTGGGTCGTCCGGTTAGGGAGCATCGGTTACGGAGACGAACAGGTGCACTATTGCGTGGTAGAGATTGCAATCTTTCAGAAAGATTTAGTTTCTCCTGGATTCGCAAACTACTCTTAATTTGCCGTTTCAGGGATTGGCGAACAACATCATATTTCTCGACCAATTTCTTTTTCTTTTTCTCTTTTTCAATGAGACTTTTCTTTGCCATAATTGACAGGTTGGTAAACTTATTATTACTACGAAACAAACGTACCACGAAACAATTGAAACTTGCAACCGAAAGTGTTATTTCTCAATAAGTTCGAGAAATGTATTTCTATCTATACCTATCGGTAAATTATTTAGTAAATAAATAATTGATGTCCAGATATGAAAGAGTAAGCCCAACGAGGTAGCGGGCAAGTTGGTCGTCAGACGAAAGGGATTAGCCAAATTTACCGGATGTAGATGCTATTAGAAAAGCTGCGTAGGTAAATATATAACCCACAGAGAAGTGAGCTAATCCAACCAATCGTGCTTGAACAATGGAAAGAGCAACTGGCTTATCTTTCCATCGTATCACGTTTGCTAGGGGCGTTCGTTCATGGGCCCAAGCTAGAGTTTCAATGAGTTCTTGCCAGTACCCGCGCCACGAAATTGGAAACATAAACCCGGTAGCCCAAACAAGATGCCCAAATAAAAACATCCATGCCCATACAGATAAACTGTTCATGCCAAAGGGGTTATAACCATTAATAAGCTGCGAGGAATTCAGCCATAAGTAATCCCTCAACCATCCCATTAAATACGTAGAAGATTCGTTGAATTGCGCGGCATTGCCCTGCCACAAAGTAATGTGTTTCCAGTGCCAATAGAAAGTGACCCATCCAATAGTGTTCAGCATCCAAAAAACAGCTAAGTAGAAAGCATCCCAAGCGGAAATGTCGCAAGTTCCCCCTCGGCCAGGACCATCGCAAGGAAAGCTGTAACCAAATTCTTTTTTATCCGGCATCAATTTGGAACCACGTGCATCTAACGCACCTTTCACCAAAATTAACGTAGTTGTGTGTAAGCCCAAAGCAATCGCATGGTGAACTAGAAAATCCCCAGGACCAATCGTTAAAAATAACGAATTGCTGCTGCTGTTAACAGCATCTAACCAACCAGGTAACCACAAATTCCGACCGGCATTACTTGCCGGACTATCTGCCGAAGATAAGAGCACGTCAAAACCATATGAAGCTTTACCATGAGCCGATTGAATCCACTGAGCAAATACAGGTTCAATTAAAATCTGTTTTTCCGGAGTCCCGAAGGCCAACATTACGTCGTTGTGAACATAAAGACCTAACGTATGAAATCCCAAAAATAAGCTAGCCCAACTTAAGTGGGATATTATTGCTTCTTTATGTTCCAGCATTCTTGCTAAGACATTATCTCTATTTTGCTCAGGATCGTAATCTCTGAGAAAAAAGATGGCTCCGTGTGCAAAAGCTCCTGTCATGATAAACCCGGCAATATATTGGTGATGTGTATATAGCGCGGCTTGAGTTGTAAAATCCTGTGCTATGAAAGCATAAGCGGGTAAGGAATACATATGTTGCGCGACAAGGGAAGTGATGACCCCCAAAGCAGCTAAAGCAAGTCCCAATTGAAAGTGGAGGGAATTATTCACTGTATCGTACAGTCCCTTGTGTCCACGTCCCAACCTGCCTCCTGGGGGAATATGAGCATCCAAAATTTCCTTTATGCTGTGTCCAATACCAAAGTTAGTCCTGTACGTATGGCCGGCAATTATAAACACAACGGCTATTGCCAGGTGGTGATGAGCAATATCAGTTAGCCACAAACTTTGAGTTTGCGGATGGAACCCCCCTAAAAAAGTTAGAATAGCTGTTCCCGCCCCTTGAGTGCTATTGAACAAATGAGTGTTAGAGTCGGGGTTTTGTGCGTAAACGCTCCACTGACCCGAAAAAAACGGTCCCAATCCTTGGGGATGCGGAGCGGTAGTTAATAAGTCGTTCCATCTAACATGTCCGCCTCTCGCTTCGGGAATAGCTACATGAACCAAATGGCCTGTCCAAGCCAAAGAACTTACCCCAAATAATCCCGAAAGGTGGTGATTAAGCCGAGATTCAGCATTTTTGAACCACGAAATGCTTGGTTTCCATTTGGGTTGGAGATGTAACCAGCTAGCTAATAAGGACAAAGCAGAAATAGCTAGCAGAAAAATAGATCCAGTATAGAGATCTTGGTTATTGCGTAGACCAATGGTGTACCACCACTGATATACACCGGAATAAGCTATATTGACCGGACCGGCAGCCCCCCCCCGAGTATAGGCTTCGACCGCCGGCTGACCAAAATGGGGATCCCAAATGGCATGAGCGATCGGTCTGACATGTAATGGGTCCTGTACCCATGTTTCGAAGTTGCCCTGCCAAGCTACGTGGAACAAATTTCCAGAGGTCCATAGAAAGATGATAGCTAACTGACCAAAGTGAGATGCAAATATTTGTTGGTAGAGACGTTCTTCAGTGGTATCGTCATGACTCTCAAAATCATGCGCAGTGGCTATACCGAACCAGATACGACGAGTAGTTGGGTCTTGGGATAGACCCTGGCTGAACTTTGGAAATCTTGATGCCGTAATGTTTCTCAAATCCTCCTAGCCATTATCCCACTGCAATGATTCTCGCCAGGAAGAATGCCCAAGTTGTGGCGATTCCACCCAGAAGGTAATGAGTTACTCCCACGGCACGTCCTTGTATAATACTCAAAGCTCTGGGTTGGGTGGCGGGAGCAACTTTCAATTTATTATGAGCCCAAACTATAGATTCAATAAGTTCCTGCCAATAGCCGCGACCGCTAAATAGAAACATTAGGCTAAAAGCCCAAACAAAATGAGCCCCTAAGAATAGGAGACCATATGCGGATAATGAAGAACCATATGATTGAATTACTTGAGAAGCTTGTGCCCACAAAAAATCTCGCAGCCATCCGTTTATTGTTGTTGAACTTTGCGCGAAGTTTCCCCCAGTAATGTGATTCACTGTTCCTTGTTCGCTTAAACTTCCCCATACATCCGATTGCATTTTCCAGCTGAAGTGGAATATAACTACTGAAATGCAGTTGTACATCCAGAACAGCCCTAGGAAAACATGATCCCAAGCAGATACCTGACAGGTGCCCCCCCTCCCGGGACCGTCGCAGGGAAAACGAAAACCGAGATTGGCTTTATCAGGTATTAGTCGGGAGCTGCGTGCAAATAAGACGCCTTTCAACAAAATTAATACGGTGACGTGAATTGTAAATGCGTGAATGTGGTGCACCAGAAAATCTGCAGTACCTAATGGAATCGGTGCTAAGGCAACCTTGCCGGCTACTGCTATTAAGTTGCTCCCACCCCATGCTAAGCTAGTACTTGCCGTTGCATTAGGTACAGTCGATCCAGGAGCTAAGGCATGAGTATTTTGGATCCACTGAGCAAATATTGGTTGCAATTGAATGGCAGTATCCGAAAACATATCTTGGGGACGCCCTAAGGCACTCATAGTATCATTATGGATATATAGACCGAAGCTATGGAAACCCAGAAAGATACAAACCCAGTTAAGATGTGAAATTATTGCATCGCGATGACGAATAACACGATCCAACAAGTTGTTGCATTGAGTCGTTGGATCGTAATCCCTTACGATAAAAATAGCCGCGTGTGCAGCTGCTCCCACTACTAAGAAACCTCCTATCCACATGTGATGTGTAAACAGGGAAAGTTGTGTGGCGTAATCGGTGGCTAAATAGGGATAAGGGGGCATGGCATACATATGATGAGAGACAATAATTGTTAGGGATCCCAAAGTAGCGAGATTAATAGCTAATTGAGCGTGCCACGAACTTGTTAAAATCTCATAAAGACCCTTGTGTCCCTCACCCGTGAAGGGTCCTTTATGAGCTTCTAGTATTTCTTTCGTGCTATGCCCAATACCCCAATTTGTTCTGTACATATGACCAGCTACTAGGAAGAGAACCGCGATGGCCAAGTGGTGGTGTGCAGCATCAGTCAACCATAGACCTCCCGTTATCGGGTTTAACCCACCCCGGAAAGTCAAGAAGTCCGAGTATTCTGACCAGTTCAAAGTGAAGAATGGGATTAATCCTTTTGCAAAACTCGGATACATCTGAGCTAGAAGATCGCGATTAAGGATGAGTTCATGGGGAAGAGGTATTTCTTCGGGGTCAACACCTGCATCTAATAGCTGATTAATGGGAAGTGAAACGTGTATCTGATGTCCCGCCCATGCTAGAGATCCCAATCCCAATAGACCGGCCAAATGATGATTCAGCATGGATTCAACATTTTGGAACCAAGCCAATTTTGGAGCAGCCTTGTGGTAATGAAACCAGCCGGCGAAAAACATCAATCCGGCAAAAACTAAAGCACCCACAGCTGTGCAATAAAGCTGTAACTCACTAGTTATTCCGGAGGCTCGCCAAAGTTGGAAAAATCCGGACGTTATTTGCACGCCCTGAAACCCCCCGCCCACATCTCCATTAAGTATTTCCTGACCCACTATTGGCCAAACGACTTGGGCACTGGGTTTCACGTGGGTGGGATCATTCAGCCATGCTTCATAGTTGGAAAAACGAGCTCCATGGAAGTACATGCCGCTCAACCAAATAAAAATAATAGCTAGTTGACCAAAATGAGCACTAAATATTTTACGGGATATATCCTCTAAATCATTCGTATGACTATCAAAATCGTGGGCATCGGCATGTAGGTTCCAAATCCATGTAGTGGTACTTGGACCCTTAGCCAAATTTCTCGCGAAATGTCCAGGCTGAGCCCATCTCTCGAAAGAGGTTTTCACGGGATCCTTCTCTACCATAATTTTGACTTCTGGTTCCGGCGAACGAATAGTCATCGGGACTCTCCTCTCTTCGGGCAGGGGATAGCAACAACCTACCAACAGGAGATACGAAACTTCTAAGAACTAGAGTTTTTAAAACAATTTACTAAACTCTCCCCGAATTTGAAACTTGAACAGCTATGATGGAGAGGTTATGCGGGATAAGCTTTTGGTCGTATTATTACACGATTCAATAGTGCCTAATGGACTTGGAAAAACTAATCCCGTTTGGTGAAAAAACAAAGGAGGGAGAGGAGTCGGTGTCTGACAAGCGGGCAAGTTGATTCGCCGCACATCTCATGTTTCGCCGTTCTACCTCTCCCACCGATGAAGCAAGAGCAAGCTCTTCTACTGATGAAGCGTGGAAGAGCGTCCTGTAATTTTTGACCGATTCTGTGCTTCAGCGTAATTATCGGGAGAAAGTGATACTGCCTTTTTCCAATACTCAGCAGCCTGATTAAACCAAGCTTCCGAAATTTCCAAATCTCCTTGCTGAATGGCTTGTTCCCCTCGACCAGGATGGATGATTCTTTGAAAATCTCCTCCTTTAGAACCGAACTTGGGAGTTTCCCACCCCATACGGCTCATACGACTGCGCCCCAGCTTAGCGTCTTATAACCGGGAAATGAATACTACCCCCGAACTTTTCTTTTAGAGAAGCAGAAATAGTCAGGTTATAAATAGAAATAGTTAGGTTTTTGATTTTATCCGTCCCAAATAAAACCTCTTCCGTACTCACAGCTAAAATGGAAGGAGTAACAACTTCCCCCGTCACTAACTACCCTATCTCAATATGGATCCCTTTAAAAAGTTTTCTTTTTCCTTTGGGATTTGATACTACGCCGTGTCTCGCCATTTATTGTTTTCCCAACTGCCTCTGCTACAGAAACGAATTGCATAAATTTTTCGATGAGACAGTCTCATTGTATCAACCCAGATTTTCAACGATAAATCCTTGCGACGCTCTATTCCCCCACTTCACTTAGTCAACTATCCATGGGACAATTAAGTCATTTAGTTCCTTTAAACCCGGATTTATTTAAAGGGGACTGAATCCCCCAGCTCGTGGCAATTCCCGTCCGGAAATATGCTTGGGGGAAGCCTTCCTCGTCGATTGAGTGGTTAGGAACCAAAGAATCCTGAAGTATAGGTAGTCGCACGTGGTGGCGGATCACAGCCATATTATTAAAAGCCTGTGGCAAGAAGGAATTGCGCTCCGGTGCTTGGAAGTAGTATTCCAAAGCTTTTGCATGTTCCCCATTACTGGTATGAATTAGACCTATATTGTGTAGTATGTAACTTCGATCGTAAGAATCAATCTCTAAGCGCATGGCGTTATAGTAACTTCGCGGAGCTTCTGCATATTCTCCTTCTGATTGAGCCGACATCCGTTACGGTTGCTTATGCGAAAAAGCCCCGCTTCAAAACCGTACGTGAAACTTCCGTCTCATACGGCTCCTCCCGCCTGATTGATGAAGAAGTAATTTGGGTAGTATCATTACTCTTGCCCCGAATTAAATTTAATTTATAACTAAGCGGGGGTTAGTGTCTCGAAAAACTAGTGTCTAACCATCCCTTACGCAAAGAGTCTTTTTTTTATTACCGGATGGATTGTGTCATCGCCAGTAAATTACTGGTAACAGCAATAGACTCCATCCAACAATGGACTCTCTGACAATTTCTTCGTTCCCAACGCTTTGTTTCTCAGGGGGTTCTTCATCCCGACAATCTCCGATGATCCAAGGGGTATCCAAAATACAAACGGGATGGCTGCTTGTTACCCCGATCGCAATTAGTCGTTATCGCGACTCCAGAGTTCTCAAATACAATACACGTAATGTGATGTTTGTCGAAAACAGGGGTTGACGAAGACTTTGTATTGCCGATTTCTCCGTGTGGTGTCTGCCCCCCCCTCCATGCGCTTCTTTCTAAACATTATTGCATATCACATATAAATTAAAAGGTTTAACCCCTTGCTTGCTTGATACCCAGACCCGCAGAAAGCAAGAGCCGTAACTTGCGGGGCTGCATCAGTCATGGATACGCGACCGAAGGATTTGTTCGACAATCGAAAAACACCTCTACCAAATGTGGGCTTGGAAAAATGGTACTTTTTTCAACCAATTGGGAATAGTGCCAAATTACTTCCCTTCTCGAATCACACCATCCCTGTAGTATATAGAAGCTTCCCTCTCTCTTTTAGTAGTAGGTAAAATTCTTGTCAAAATATCCGCTAGAATTGTGAAAGTTTTATCGATAAAATTATCATTTCTCCGCGACCTAGGCGTAGTCGAAATTAACTCCTTGTTTTTTTTATCACTTCACCTATTATTTCATTATTCCATTCATTGAGATTACGGAAAAAAGAAAAGTAAGTCTACTTAATTAGACGACAAGTTAAAAGGGAAAAATCGCGGAGTGACAAAGTAGGTCAAAAACTTATTCCTCCACTTCCCATCTTGATTTTTAGGGATAGTTTTTGGCGAGGATATGCGTAAATCACTTGTCATTTCACTGTTTAAAGTCGTAAAATAAATTCAGATGTTTCACGACTGAAATGTCTCAGTGTCGGGAGAGGTGGCCGAGCGGTTTAAGGCATAGCACCGGAAATGCTACGTAGACTTCTAACTACCGAGGGTTCGAATCCCTCCCTTTCCTATCTCTATACTACTTCCTTAGACATCTCTTCGCTTATCCACCCTTTCATCTTAGTGTTAGATGTAACTAATGCATATCTATACCTCAAAAACGACATTATGAACCAACTTTTTTTAATTAAAAAAGTTGGTTCATAAATCTTCTTATACTTCATCTTTATGGCAATTTGCTTCTTAATTTGTATAAATCTGAGTCCTTTGGTTGGGTATTCTCACTCCACAGTATTTGATGAAATCTTATTAAGCCTTTCGAGAGTAATATTCAACAACTAACAATTCATTTATATCTAAATCGACGGATTCTCGATTGGCCATATGATTGACTAATCCCGCAGGCTCGTCGGTTTTCGAGATAGATAGAGTCAAATGATCAGGGATTCCGCTCCCTCCGAGAGACTCACCTTTCGCCGCATGGTGGGAAGTTGGTCGGTTTCGAATAGTAATAATATCTCTAGGTTTACATCGATAGCTTGGTATATCCACAATACGGTGGTTCACTAAAATATGTCTATGATTAACCAATTGTCTGGCAGCGGGAATCGTGGAAGCCATACCTAACCGAAAAACTATATTATCCAAACGCATCTCAAGCAATTGCAGCGGTACCTGACCTGTTGAACCCCTGGTTTTTCTGGCGATACGAACATATTTGAGTAATTGACATTCTGTCAATCCATAGTTAAAACGTAATCTCTGTTTGGCCTCCAAACGCACGCAGAATTGAGAAATTTTCTTTGAAGCTGATTGGTCACTAGCAACTCGAAATTCCCCCGAGTTGAACGTCTTATCCTTACCCGCAAGGCCTGGCAAATTTTTCAGACGACGCATTAGTTTTAAACGAGGTCCTCGATAACGAGACGTAAAAACTCCTTTTCTATAAATGTTTTCCAAACGGAAGATGAAAGAGAAAATTATGAGATCAGCAAAGAAACGTACTCCATCTCTATTGCCGAATTAAATAAAAGTTTATCAATTTAAAAGTTTATCAATTTTGGTATCTATGAAAATCATACCATATGGATAGAAACTGATAAATATTCACTTCGGTTTGCTAAAATCATTTGAGCGAAGAAATTAGGGGGCAGACAGAAACCCACTCTACTACTACTATTAATGTATGCACCAATTTGTACCGAATAAAATGAAAAATGTTGTAGTATATACATTTAAATAAAAAATTTTGTATAGGAAACTCAAATGAATTAATATGGTAGGTGTATTGCCTCGAGTGGTGCACCTCTATATACTTATTTCAGAAAAAACTTTTGAAAAAAAACGCGTAATTTTTTAATCGACATTTTGTAGTACACAGACTTATACTTTAATAAGTAAGAAGCGAGGCTAAGAAAAGGGGAAGGAGGGGGCGACAGAACAGAAGCAAAAGGGGTGAAATGTATAAACAGATGTGTATTTGTATCTACATGCTAGTTTTTTCATCCATATTTCATGAAATAACTTTTTACGTGAGTGGGGTGAATGGGATGGGGTCTAGATTATTGAATACGGATACACCCAGTTTTTTCCCTCCTTTCTCTTTGAAGTATAAAAAAAACTAGGTATCTACGTCTTTCCCTTCCAGTTTTTTGGGGCTAGGGGTGGGGATATGGCGAAATGGTAGACGCAGCGGACTCAATTAGATTGAGCCTAGGTATGGAAACGTATCAAGTGGCAGCTCCCAGATTCAGGGAAACCTAGGATTATTTAGCAGGCAATCCTGAGCCAAATCTCGTACCATCTCACGAAACATCAGCTGGCTTGGTAGGGCGAGATAGGTACAGAGACTCGAAGGGGGTTATTCTAACGAGCGAACTATTAGTTAGTAGTTTAAAAAAGAACTGAATATCCAAATGTTCCATGTGATTGACCACATGAAGTAAGATATGTGAAATAAAAAAAAAATTGAATTGTATTCAACAAGAGGGAGGGATATTTGAGCTTTTAGAAGTGGACTCGTTATAAACAGTTTGGAATAAGCATTCATTCACGAAGTCGCGCCAATAGTTTGTATTATTGATTAATAGGGCGCTAAAGATACCTATCTTTTCTTACCCTAATTAGTATTGCTAGTTCCACCTATTTATCCTACCTGTTGTAAGATCTCATTAGATTTTGACGAATACTCCTACTTAAGTTAAGTAATGCTGGTAGCAACTAATAATTTTCTCGCGAATGAAGGTAGAGCCCTATCCTACGCAGCTACTGACATTCTGGTAGCGACGCAAGTTGCAGTGGGAAGAAAATCCGTTGGTTTCGGCCGTGAGGGTTCAAGTCCCTCTATCCCCAACCAATCATTTCATTTAATTTGGATCCAATTGATATATCTGCGATAAAAAGGAAGGAAACCATCTAAAATCCCTGGCCTTGTTTCACCCGGCAAGACGGATCAGCCATTCAGGCGGTGGAAATCCCTGAATGGCTCGATCAATCTTTAGCCCCCCCTCCTGTCTTTTCTTTCTCTCTCAAAAACAGCATGAAACAAATCGATAAAAGCACAAGTGAAAGTTTGATTGGTGATCAAAGGAAGGAATGTTTAACCCTAGCGTCTCTGGAGCAGTCATATCCTTAAAAGAAAAAAAAAAAAAAAAGTTGGCCGGGATAGCTCAGTTGGTAGAGCAGAGGACTGAAAATCCTCGTGTCACCAGTTCAAATCTGGTTCTTGGCAACTAAAGGAAAATTATTCCCCCAAGATGGGAAAAAAGAAAAAAAAAAATAGTTTGAGTCGATGTAATTCATAGGGACGGGATCTTCCTGAAAAAAGCTAGTTGAAAGACAGTAAGTTTTTCAAGGACTGGGTAATGTGAGTGAGAATAAGTTCTAAAACCGAGCTTCCTACGGAATCTAATAGGCATCTTGTAATTCATAGAAGTTGGGTACGACATAATCCTTACGGAGAGGCCAGCCAATCCAACTTTCAGGCATTAATATACGCCTAAGGTACGGATGTCCCCGGTGAATTATTCCCAACATGTCGTAGGATTCGCGTTCCTGGAAATCAGCACTTTTCCAAACCCAGTAAACCGAAGGTATTTTTGGGTTTGCTCGTGAAACAAAGACTTTTGTACATATCTCCTCAGGTTGATTTGGCTGGTCTCGCATCTGGGTTAAGTGATACACACTGACTAAAGATCCCCCCGGTGTCGCGTCGTAAGCACATTGAGATCGTAGGTAATTAAATCCGTAAGCATATAGGGCGACAGCTATAGACAACCACTCCTCCGCCTTGACCTGCAAAATCTCGACACCTCTATAATCGTAACCCAAAGGTCGGTGTGAAAACTTGTGTTTGGTTAACCAGGCAGATATTCGACCCCGCGTATCTGGATTGAATTTATCTTTCTCAGCGGTGTTCATATTGTTTAATACCTCTTCATTTTCCTCATTGATTCCATAGGAGAAATAGAACTAGTCATCAATTTGCGGATTTGCTGATATTAATTCATCGTACTCATCTGCAAACTTTTGCAAGTTTTCCGAAAAATTAGTTAGCACCGATTTTATGCCACAATTATCTATTTCTTGATTGTAATTTCCGGTATGGGTGTTTGGTACGAAACGAAGTCGGTGACTTAAGATAGGGTATCTCATTCGGGTGGGGCAGGAAGCCTGTTCGCCAAAACTCTCTCGAGCAATTTTTTTGCGGAGTTTCGTCACAGCATCGGTAATGGCTTCAGGTTTGGGTGGGCAACCTGGCAAATGAATATCAACAGGAATTAATTTGTCTATCCCGCGAACGGTACTGTAGGAATCTGTACTAGACATGCCTCCCGTAATGGTGCAAGCTCCCATAGCAATTACATATTTAGGTTCAGGCATTTGCTCATATAGTCTTACTAGGGATGGAGCCATTTTCATTGTTACGGTACCGGCAGTAACAATTAGGTCCGCTTGTCTAGGACTGGATCGAGGTACTAAACCGTACCGGTCGAAATCAAATCTCGAACCAATTAGAGAGGCAAATTCAATGAAGCAACAACTTGTACCATATAGAAGTGGCCATAAACTGGATAACCTGGACCAGTTGGAAAAATCACTGATACTAGCTAAAAAAATTGAATCTGACAAATCCCGCCGAAGGGGCAACCGTGCTACCGAATTGAGGAAAGCGTCTTCATTTTCGTATTTGACTCTCCTGCTGTCACTCTCACCAGACTGTTCGGAAATTGAGACCATTCCGATGCTCCTTTTCGCCATGCATAAACCAAACCGATGATTAGTACGAATACAAAAACAATCACTTCGACGAAACCAACTAATCCCAAGTCCCCAAAAGCTATAGCCCAGGGATAGAGAAATACAGTTTCGACATCGGAGACCGTGAAGACCAAGGCAAACATGTAATAACGTATCTGAAATCGAATCCAAGTATCTCCTTTTGGCTCAATACCCGACTCGTAACTCGCCAACTTTTCCGGCCGCTCTCGAGTGGGAGCAACAAGCCCGGGAATCGAAAAAGCCAGAAATGGAATAGATATAGAAACTAACAGAAAAATCCGGAAAGAGTCATATTGGTGAAACAAAAACATCTATACACTCCTTCTGTTTCCACAATCACCACCTCGCTACACTACTACAGGTATAACACCTCCAACCTCTTCAGAGAAGTGGGTTGGAGGTGTTATACCTGTAGTAGTGTAGTAATTACTAAGTTAAATACATAATAGAAATAGTATCATTCTTGTGGTTATTCGTAGTCTCTTTTTTCCAGCTCTACCTTTGAATGATTAATAGGAACCCGGTACTCTGAATTGGTCACATGTACTTTCGGCGGATTACTAACTACATGAAAAAATTGAGCCAATTTCCTTTTACTTCTGGCCATGGAGGGGTCACATTAATCTGATGGATCAAGTTGAGTAATCTAATTTTTATAGATTATTTTGAGTGATGTATTTACTTGGAAAGGCTATTTGGATCAATTGGGTAGATTGCGCTACATCAACGATTTTGTATTCCTAGCCTTTTTATTTCCAAACGATTTAGGGCTATACGGATTCGAACCGTAGACACTCTCGGTTATGCAGATCAGAATATAGAAACGAGTTCTCAAACTGCTTATCGAACCCAACATGCCGCTTTTGCGGCATTGGGCTCTCTAGCCAACTGTTCCCAATCCAATTGGAGACAAACAGTCGCTGATGTACCAATCTTTCGTTTCGTATATGAATGATAAGAGATGGTTCCGTATGCTCAAGCAACTTTTTCTCCAGGTATTCCTCCAAGTTGAAACTACATGAAAAAGAAATGGATTAAGCAATCCCAAAGTATCTTGAGAAGATTATTAGTTACGCGTTGACACAGGTTTGCATTTATTGGGTAGAACTCTATCTCGCGATCCGAAATAGTCTCTGTCGCTTGGAAAATTTAGCTTGGCAGCGCGACACTTTCTACACCCGAAAGTTCGTGAGACGAGGAAGAGATTTTATTTGGGCCCCCCTTTGTCCAACCACTTTTAGCATTGGATAAACCAATATTACCATATCAACTTTTTGATATCAATTCGCAGTTGATTTCTCTGTCATGCTACTGTTCTTTCGTGGCGAAAAAGTAAGACAGAAATATGTCATGCAATATTTTTTGTTTGCATGAATCGTTAGGTTTCGACGAATCTTCTAAAAAGACATTGGCGCACGTGTAAACGAGGCGCTCTACCGCTGAGCTATAGCCCTTGAAAAAACTGTTCATGTAACAAATATTTTATCCGTAATGACTAAATTCTGTCAAGTAAATTGGTTGGAAGAAAAAATATCGAACCAGCTACTTTTTTATTGATCACGAACTTGCTTCCAGCCATTTATCGTTGGTATAATACGTATATATCTATACAGATGCAGATACGCAGATTTATATAAATGAATCTGAATTACACATCTGAGTAGACGGAAATCACTACATTGGTGCGGAGGAAGCTGGCAGAGACGGAGACCTACTTAACTCAGCGGTTAGAGTATCGCTTTCATACGGCGAGAGTCATTGGTTCGAATCCAATAGTAGGTAACATAGTAGGTAACACTTACTTATTAGATACCGCAACTACTGAATCGGTATGGAGTCGGTACCTAATAAGTTTCGCTGTGTACAAGACGTGTTGCATGCGTAGCGTTGCCGTACTAGTAAAGTACGGGATGGATCGATATCGGTAATATCGGGCTCATGAGAACGGGATTAAACGGTAGTTGAAGCTTCCAATCTGGCTTTAGCTCTTTTAAATGCCAAGTTGGCTTCTATTACTCTTTTCTTGCCTTCTGCTTTAGCTAACTCAGCTTGAGCTGTCTGAAAACTTCTTCGAGCTTCGGCAGGATCAATCTCAGTAGCTCTCTCCGCTTCGTTAACTAATATTGTTACCCGATTATTATCTATCATGGCGAAGCCGCCCATCAGTGCCATTGCGGACCATTGCCCATCATTACGTATCTTTGAGACCCCCATATCCAAAGCTGTGAGAAGTGGTGCGTGATTGGGTAGTATACCGATCTGACCACTACTGGTGGATAAAACAATTTCCCAGACCTCGGAATTCCAAACTATTCGATTAGGGGCCATTACACGAAGACTTAATACCATACCTCTTATTGACCCTCCGTCTGTAAAGCCGCGGCCTTCGCGGCGGCTTCGTCAATATTGCCAACTGAATAAAAAGCTTGCTCGGGGAGATTATCCAACTCTCCAGGAAGAATCATTTGAAATCCCTTAATTGTTTCTGGTAAACTGACATATTTACCCGGAGAACCGGTGAATACTTCTGCCACAAAAAAAGGTTGTGACAAGAAACGCTCTATTTTTCGCGCTCTAGCTACCGTCAAACGGTCCTCCTCGGATAACTCGTCTAGTCCGAGAATAGCTATAATATCTTGAAGTTCCTTGTAACGTTGCAACGTCTGCTTCACTCCCTGCGCTGTCTCGTAATGCTCCTCACCTACGATCCAAGGCTGCAACATGGTGGAGGTCGAATCCAATGGATCCACGGCCGGATAGATACCTTTTGCTGCTAAGCCTCTCGAAAGCACAGTTGTAGCATCTAGATGTGCAAATGTGGTGGCGGGGGCTGGGTCGGTCAGATCATCTGCAGGTACATAAACAGCTTGAATGGAAGTTATTGACCCTTCTTTGGTGGAAGTAATTCTTTCCTGCAATGATCCCATTTCTGTACCAAGGGTCGGCTGATAACCCACGGCGGAAGGCATTCTACCAAGTAATGCCGAGACCTCCGACCCTGCTTGGACGAAGCGAAAAATATTGTCGATGAATAGGAGTACATCTTGTTTGTTAATATCTCGGAAATATTCCGCCATCGTTAGGGCGGTTGAGCCAACTCTCATACGAGCTCCCGGTGGTTCATTCATCTGACCGTAAACCAAAGCCACTTTTGATTCCGATATTTTTTGTTCATTAATAACTTTTGATTCCTTCATTTCCATGTAGAGATCATTACCCTCACGCGTCCGTTCCCCCACTCCACCGGATACAGATACACCTCCATGAGCTTTCGCAATATTATTTATCGATTCCATGATAAGAACTGTCTTCCCAACTCCGGCTCCACCAAATAAGCCAATTTTTCCACCTCGACGATATGGAGCCAAAAGATCGACAACTTTAATTCCCGTTTCAAAAATTGATAGCTTGGTATCCAATTGAGTAAATGCCGGAGCGGATCTGTGAATCGGAAATGTTGTACTATTCTGAACAGGACCCAGATTGTCTACGGGTTCGCCGAGTACATTAAATATTCGGCCAAGAGTGGTTTCACCAACAGGAACACTAAGAGGGCCTCCCGTATCAACAGCGCCCATGCCTCTCATTAAACCATCTGTGGCACTCGTAGCTACGGCCCTTACTTCATTGTTACCCAACAATTGTTGGACCTCACAAGTAACGTTAATTTCCTGTCCCGCCGAGTTTTTTCCCTTGACTACTAATGAATTGTAGATGTTGGGCATTTCCCCTGGAGAAAAAGCAACATCCAATACTGGTCCAATGATCTGAGTGATGTACCCCACGTTTTTTTCCACCAATTCAGAAATTTCGAAAAAGAGAGAACTGGTTTTCATAACAGTTTCGGTTTGTTGTCTTTATTTAATTGCTGAATCGATAGAAATATTTGGTTTTTTACCGTCGAAAGGTCGATGGCAAAGAAGATTTACCCATTCTATTTTCACCTCGACTCCCCCTTCTTTTCCTTTCAATTTGCAGATGTGGCTATAGATATATGAAGTGAGGGATGCGAAGATTCGATAATTAAAAGAAGTTTTCTTCCCATATGACTTCGATACCCAGGAAATCGGTGCCCCATTCATTGAATTCTCATTATTGGGTTATACGTCTTTTCCCTCTCTAGATCCTCGGAGTAAAGAACCAACACTTAACTAGTTCGTAATCCATGGACCAGTCTAACCACGAACGGATTCCCGAGTCAATGTGTTGAGATGGGGCGGAGTACTGTTTCCTTAACAGTTTATGCGGAAAACCGGAGTGATTAGTTGCACCCCGCATGAAACACGGTATAAAATGATAATGTTCCATTCCTGAAGTAGATTATTGACAGGTGTAAGTATCGTCTGGAGGTGAAACCCACTTTACGTATCACATCGAAATATTCTATCTATGCCGAGCAGATCTCATCATTGCAAGATTTACTATTTCAGTCGTAGGGAGGAACAAACTCATGTCGCCACAAACGGAGACTAAAGCAGGTGTTGGATTCAAAGCTGGTGTCAAAGATTACAGATTGACTTATTACACTCCCGAATACAAGACCAAAGATACTGATATCTTAGCGGCTTTCCGAATGACCCCACAACCCGGAGTACCAGCTGAGGAGGCTGGAGCTGCAGTAGCTGCGGAATCCTCTACGGGTACATGGACCACGGTATGGACAGACGGACTTACCAGTCTCGATCGCTACAAGGGCCGGTGTTACGATATCGAGCCGGTCGCTGGGGAGGAGAATCAGTATATTGCGTATGTAGCTTATCCCCTGGATTTATTTGAGGAAGGTTCCGTTACCAATATGTTGACTTCTATTGTAGGTAATGTCTTTGGATTCAAGGCCCTACGGGCTCTGCGTCTGGAAGACCTACGAATTCCTCCTGCGTATTCCAAAACTTTTATAGGACCCCCCCACGGTATTCAGGTAGAAAGGGATAAACTAAATAAATATGGACGTCCCCTACTTGGATGTACAATCAAGCCGAAATTGGGCTTGTCTGCCAAAAATTATGGTAGAGCAGTTTATGAATGCCTTCGGGGTGGACTTGATTTCACGAAAGATGATGAAAACGTCAATTCCCAACCCTTCATGCGTTGGAGAGATCGCTTTTTATTCGTAGCAGAAGCCCTTTTTAAAGCCCAGGCGGAAACGGGTGAAGTCAAGGGGCATTATTTAAATGCCACTGCAGGCACCTGTGAAGAGATGATCAAAAGAGCTACTTTTGCCAGAGAATTGGGTGCACCAATCGTCATGCATGACTACCTAACTGGGGGGTTTACCGCAAATACCAGCTTAGCGTTTTATTGCAGAGACAACGGACTACTTCTTCACATTCACCGGGCGATGCATGCTGTCATCGATAGACAACGGAATCACGGTATGCATTTCCGTGTATTAGCCAAAGCATTACGCATGTCTGGTGGGGATCATATCCATGCCGGAACTGTAGTGGGCAAATTAGAAGGCGAACGAGAAGTTACCCTGGGATTTGTTGACTTACTTCGCGACGATTATATCGAAAAGGATCGTAGCCGCGGCATCTATTTTACCCAAGATTGGGTATCCATGCCAGGTGTACTGCCCGTAGCTTCGGGTGGTATTCACGTCTGGCACATGCCAGCCCTAACCGAAATTTTCGGGGACGATTCCGTCTTACAATTTGGCGGGGGAACGTTGGGACATCCTTGGGGAAATGCACCCGGTGCGGTAGCTAACCGAGTTGCATTGGAGGCTTGCGTACAGGCCCGTAACGAAGGACGCGATCTCGCCCGTGAAGGTAACGAAATCATTCGCGAAGCTAGTAAGTGGAGTCCAGAATTGGCTGCCGCATGCGAAATATGGAAAGCAATCAAATTTGAGTTTGATACAATTGATACACTGTAGTGTAAATAAGTCTGAATTGTCGAAGTTCTTTGCTCCGTCACCTATCTTAAAACCATAATGAGACGTACTGGTACTAAGAGGATTGTGAAAATATTTTTTACCGATCCTCTTAGTACCCCAAGAAAGATTGGTGGCTAAATGGAAGAAAACGCGTGTTTTTAAACCGCATATCCGAGGGTTCGAATCCCCCACCACTTAGTATCAGTATTGAAAAACTACGATAGAAAAATTAGCAGTCTGATGTTACACTCAAGGACTATTGGTGGGTTATTCAATTTTGTCATGTGTGATTTCGGACTATATTATTTTGCCTGCTCCATTGGATAATCAAAATTAAAGACCTAAAATATGGCTAATTCGGTAACTAAATTATCAATCTCCAAAATTGCGACGAGCTCGGAGTTTATCTCATTTGCTGGTACTTGTCTTAGCTAAGGGCATACTCCGCCATCTCAGGAAGGAAGTTTGGGATTTGTTTGTTAAACAAGCTAAGGAAACAGATGAGGAGATTTGTACGTCTGTAATAAATTGGTTTGAAGATAGGCGAAAATTTGGTGGATTAATTGGGGCTTTTATTGAAGAAGCTACGCGAAGCTCCACCTCAAGTGAAAGAGATAGACGATTAGGTGTTAACGCGAACAAGGGATTATGGGCTCGATGTGATAATCGTGGAAATATGCTTCATGTAAAATTTTCGAAACGAAATAGAAGTGTTTGTGAAGAACGTGGTTATCACCTCTCAATGAATAGTATGGAAAGGATCGAACTTTCAATTGACCCCAGCACATGGATTCCCATGGATGAAGACACGACCGCAAGAGACGTTTTAAGTTTCTCCGACGAAGATTCTTATGAAAACCGTATACTTACTTCTCAGGAAAAGACAGGTTTAACTGATGCTGTTCAAACAGGTATAGGATATCTAAATGGAACACTTATTGCGCCTGGTGTTATGGATTTTCATTTCATGGGGGGAAGTATGGGCTCCGTGGTGGGTGAAAAGATTACTCGTTTAATTGAATATGCCACGCAAAAGCTTCTGCCACTAGTTCTAATTTGTGCCTCCGGGGGAGCGCGTATGCAGGAGGGAACGTTGAGCTTGATGCAAACGGCTAAAATTTCTTCTGTTTTGCACCTTCATCAAGTTCAAAAGAAATTGCTTTATATATCCGTTCTTACTTATCCAACCACGGGCGGTGTTACTGCTAGTTTCGGGATGTTGGGAGATATAATTATTGCCGAATCTAAAGCCTATATAGCATTTGCCGGTAAAAGGGTAATTGAATAAACCTCGCGCCAGAAGATACCTGATAATTTTCAAGCAGCTGAGTCCTTATTTGATAATGGGCTACTCGATTCAATCGTCCCGCGTAATCTTCTGAAGGGTGTTTTGAGTGAAATATCTGAGCCTTACTTTTCAGCTCCTTACAAAAATACTTCAAAATATTAAATTTGTCTGGAATTTTATGTGTTTAACTTCCCGCACACCTCACCATTTAATCAGGGGAGGGAAGAGGTGAAGCATAGGTTACTTCCTCGTTGTCGGTATATTTATCGAATAATTTTATGAAAGAAAGATTCTAACTAGATTAGTTTTTTAAACTAAAAAACCCTTTCCTTTATGGAATAAAAGCAATATCATTAGATACTAGAAGGAGTAGTAGAACGGAGATATATTGTTGTATAAATACTTCTTCCTTTTTCGAGGCAATTTTACCATGGATTTACCCTCTATCCTTGTACCGCTAGTAGGTTTGTTGTTTCCGGCAGTTACAATGGCTTCCCTATTTCTGTATATAGAGCGGGATGAAGTCCTCTAATCTATCTCTTCTTGTAGGATAAATGAAAATTTAGTAGGTTTCCCGATCTTCGTAGTAATTGTATTAGAAATCTACTTTTAGTCAAAACCTAATTGGGATGACCCCCGCCGGCGGATATCCCTATTTTATTTTTCAGTAATTAAAAGATATTGCCACAATCTATGTCTCATTCTAACTTCCCACAGAATTGGGATATAGATTGATCATTTGTTAGTAAGATGGGATACTTCACTTGTGAAGAATAGTTTACCCACAGGCTTGAGGGTACTTACTTTACTACCATACTCAGATGCGCGAGACAGAGGCAAAATAGTGAATGAACTTGCGAAACGAAAGTGAAGAGAGGAAAAAAGGCGAAAGTAAATCTAGTGACAAAAGTAATCCATTCATTATGCAATCTCTGAGGAAATGATGATGAGTTCCCGCTCCAAATGGATTCAAATAGAGTTCATAAAAGGCTCACGTACATTTGCAAATTCGTGTTGGGCCTGTATACTCGTCTGCGGTTCAATGGGTTTCTTACTGGTGGGGTTTTCTAGTTGCATCGGCCAAGATCTGATCCCTGGGCTTTCGTCCAAACAGATTGCATTTCTTCCACAAGGTCTTGTGATGTGCTTCTATGGGAGCGCTGGTCTTTCCCTCGGTTTGTATTTGTGGTGTACTGCTTTTTGGGATGTGGGAGGCGGATACAATTACTTCGACAAGCAGGAGGGTATTTCCTCCATTTTTCGGTGGGGCTTTCCTGGAAAGAACCGTCGTATCTGTATTCGACTCGTACTGAAAGATGTTGAAGCAGTCGGTTTAAAAAGTCAAGAAGGTTTTTTTCCAAGTCGGATTCTCTACCTAAAAGTCAGGGGTCGACGAACTATCCCTCTAACTAGAATCGGCGAAAATTTCACTTTGGATAATATGGAAGAAAAAGCTGCCGAACTCGCCCGCTTTTCACGTGTATCAATCGAAGGGTTTTGAGGTTCAGCCCAAAAATCATATTCTTTACAAAAAGGTATGGTACAAAACTATACTATAACTATACTATTGGGACAACAAGGAAAGAAAGAGTTTGGGAAGGTTCCAAAAAAGGGAGATAGCTAATTGCGAAACAAATACTTTTCCGATCAGTCTCCTACTTCGCAAATTTACCTCTCCTGGTTGATGGATAATTAATATATGCAATCCTGTCATTGGAAACGGAAACTTCTTCGATGGTTTTTCAATACACCACATCGTTCCTCGGATAGAGCTTATGAAGCTAGTAAAAATCTGCATCCTGACTCTTTGTTTTTCGTGCAACTAAAGTCATTTCCCCTCACAGCAAAGGATTCGTCACGAGCCCGATCAGCTTTCGGAACTAAAGCATCCGGCAAATCTAGATATGTAATATGTTGTAGTCTCCTAGAACACAGAATTAGCCTATTCCTTTTGGGAATCCAAAAATATTCAAAGATTTTTTTGCCAAAGAAACTTTGGCCGTCTCCAATCAAGCGTTGCCGATCCTACCCCCACTACACAAGCAATTACTCAGTTGAAAATTGTTTAGATACGCCTCCGCATAAGTCTTTAGATACTTCGATTCCCCAAGAGATCTCTTCGGGATCTTATTCTAATTCTTACATGCATTACGAAGTGCGCAACCGGAAAAGAGGAGTCGTTGGCTTATCAGAATATCAACTCGGGGATGATTCCGTTTCTGCAAGTAGGTGCATTTCTCACAAATTGAAAAATCTGCAAGAAATGAATAGAAAATTAGCTTGGATCGAAGCAACTTCAAATGAGTTTGATTCTCGGGGAAAATTTTGTTCCAGACAAATATTTTCGTTCCAAACTAAGAAGAAATTGATTAAACAATCGCTTAATTGCAAATTAGTAAATTCCCGCGACAGTCCAGCAGCCTACGAGCCAATTAATTTGGTCCCTCGGTCTGTGACCCGGACGTTATCCAGGTTCAAAGCGGAATTGACAAATCAATCAGGTGTATTAGTGCATAACGACTTCGATCTAGCCAAGAACCAAGCCTCCGCTTCTCTCCAATACATCGGTTTCTCCTTGTTTCTTCCCCTATTGCTTCGAGAGGCTATAAAAAATTGGTTTCTGGAACCCTGGATTAGATGTTGGTGGAACAAATTTCAAATCCAAATATTTTTAAATCCCCTCCAGGAAGAAAAGGCTTTGAAGCAGCTCCGAGAAACAGAGGCGTTACTCTGGTTAGACGATGTAATTGGCAATTTTGTAGATACGCAGTTGCAAAATTTCGACACGGATGCGTACGATGAAACAACTAGATTAGCAACAACGTATAACGAGCTAACCATTCATCTATTGCTGCAGCTAGCAACCAATGCAATTAGTATTACTACTCTACTTCTTTTCCTCCTATCGGGGCGAAAGAGACTTGCGGTTTCAAATTCCTGGGTTCAAGAGTCATTTTATAGTTTAAATGATACAATGAAGGCGTTTTTCATCCTTCTACTAACTGATCTCTGTGTAGGGTTTCACTCGCCCCACGGTTGGGAAATAATTATAGGGTCCTTTCTCGAACAGTTTGGGTTGATTCCCAATAAATATGTAATTCCTTGTTTTGTCTCAACCTTCCCAGTTATTTTAGATACGGTGTTTAAGTACTGGATCTTTCGTCACTTGAATCGAACATCTCCTTCAATTGTAGTGACTTACCATACAATGAGTGAGTGACAACAATTTCCCCAAATTTTCAATTAGCAAGCTATCCCACTCATTTGGAATCAAGCCCCACCCCTGCTTGTTGTTTGCCATCTAATAGTACGAAAACGGGGTACTAGCTACAAGAAAAGAATTGGAAAAAGAATAGACTTCTTGACGTTCTAAGATGTCACGGCCTATATGTATAAATATTTAAGACTAATCATCGATCTATGCAAGCAACAATTACGAATAAGTGGGTGAAAGAATGGTGGATTCCATCAATCATAGTATTGATAAGTTTTGGAGAATTAAGTTGTCCATCTGTATCGAACGCATATCCGATTCTCGCGCAGCAAAACTACGACAATCCACGCGAAGCCACAGGTCGTATTGTATGCGCCAATTGCCATTTAGCCAAGAAACCCATTGATATTGAGGCTCCACAATCTGTTCTTCCCGATACTGTATTTGAGGCAATTGTTAAGATTCCTTACGACACGTAGATTAAATAAGTACTGGCAAATGGAAAAAGAGGGGGGCTTAATGTTGGCGCCGTACTCATTCTACCCGAAGGATTTGAATTAGCTCCCCCTAATCGCCTCCCAGAGGAAATGAAAAAGAAATTGGGAAAATTGTCGTTTCAAATTTACCGACCCGGCAAGGACAATATAATTGTCGTAGGCCCAGTACCTGGCAAGTTATACAACGAAATTGTATTTCCAGTCCTATCACCAAACCCAGGTACTAATAAAGAGGCTCATTTTCTGAAATACCCCATTTATGTAGGGGGGAACAGGGGGAGGGGACAAATATACCCGGATGGTAGCAAAAGTAACAACACAGTTTATACTGCCTCAGCGACGGGAAAAATAAAAAGAATTGTTCGAAAAGAGGGAAGAGGTGGGTACGAAATCACTATTGAAGAATCATCTGAGGCTCGTGAAGCTATTGATATTGTACCTCCCGGCCCCGAACTCGTCGTTTCAGAGGGTGAGTTCGTCAAGGCAGATCAGCCTTTAACTAATAACCCCAATGTGGGGGGATTTGGTCAGGGAGAAGTAGAAATCGTACTACAAGACCCTTTGCGAATCCAAGGTCTTCTAGCTTTCTTTGCGTCGGTTGTTTTAGCACAGATCTTTCTCGTGCTTAAGAAAAAGCAGTTTGAAAAAGTTCAGTTGGCAGAAATGAATTTTTGATTACACACTCTTTCCTACGACCCTCCCTCAACACCTACACGAATCAACTCAATATTTCATCGAGTGTGGGAAAAAAAAAATTGTGAGTTTTCACTTTGCTATTCGGTGGTTCCGGCATGATATGTTAGGGGGGTAGCTCTGAGTAGGTCAGTTTGCAAACGTGCGTTTGAACAACCGGTAGAGGGTACGGTTTGGGATGGGAATAAGACGGAATGTGTAGGGTTTAGTGTCCAAGTCAATTTAGAGACATTGGTAGCGTCGCTAGTGGCGGTGGTCCCGACCCCGCCACTAGCGACGCTACCAAAGATTTCCTTGGTGCAATCGATTTTGTGCTTTCGCACATGTCCTTAACTCAACTTCAGTAGGGTCGAATCCGCCAATTGACAGAGACAACGGCAGGATTAGGGGAAGGGATTGGAAACAAGAATTCGGACGAAATACTTGCCCGCTGCCGAAGATGATAAGGAAAAAAAAGTACTAGAGCCAGAAACTCCCGTCTCTCGGTTGATGGGCATACAGACGATATTCCAAATATTGTGAGATAACCCCACTAATTATTGTTATTTCTGAAGTCTTTCACCGAAATTTTTTTTCTGGAAAAAAAAAAGAACTATGATAAAATTTCTTTTTGCCGTATTAATTTATTTCTAAATAGTTAGAAACAGGTAAGAAAAAGAATTGTTCCAGAAATCGGTGTCGCCGGATTCAACCCCCATCACTTCCTTGAGATGAGATGAGAAGGGATCGATCGACTCATTTACTCAGAAACGAGACGTGCCAAAAAATTCTAATATTTATACTGAAACCGAGTGTTACGTCCAGTCTTAAGTGTATAAATGATGCGAGATCCATCCATAGTTCGGGAAATCTGTTGAATCAAAATATATTTTTTTTTACTTCTATTCTTCCCATTTTTATTGAGTTAAAAGAGAAAAAAAAAAGAAAACTTCGCTTGTGGGGTTCGCTGCACCTGAAGCAAGAACAAATATTCATTGACTACTCATCACTTGCATCAATCCGCTCTCGAAGAGATGACCCTAACCCTGAATAAGCTCCGTAAAAGAATACGCCCAACAAACCTATCACAAGTGTACCGGCTACAGTACCTACTAACCACAAAGGAACTCTTCCAGTGGTATTTGTCATCTGTCACGCCTCCTTCCCGCTCTTTCTCTTCATAGCTGTCAACCGGCCGCGACTCTAGACACAAACGGTCACAAATAATTAGGATCTTAACCCTTTCCAGATAATTCTGTTTAGTTTCTAATTGAAAAAGTAGTTAGAAGATGAAACGGCAAGTACAAAAATCAGCAATAATCCCCGATAAAGGCTTGTACGATTCAATTCTACACTCTGTTTATTTGGATTCGGTTGTGTCGTAGATTCAGAACTCACTAAAAACTATCTCTGAATGAATTGCGTAGCTGATATGGATCCCGAGGAGAAAACCGTAGGTACAGCTAATCCATGGACGGCTAACCATCTAACAGTAAAAATTGGATAAGTCTTATCTAACGCCGTTGGTTTCTCCTAATCTCCTAAGAGGATTTCGTAAATGTATCAACTTGCTCTAACGAGTCGAAGCGACCAGTTATTAGAGGAATTTCTTGTCGGTTCTCTGAAAAATATTCGTTTGGCCGGGGGCTTCCAAAAACATCGTAAGCTAAACCGGTACTTACAAATAGCCAGCCTGCGATAAACAGGGAGGGTATAGTAATGCTGTGGATGACCCAGTATCGAATACTAGTAATAATGTCGGCAAAGGGGCGCTCTCCTGTATTCCCAGACATGTTTGACTCCGTATCTATCTTGTAATACCAAAAGAAAAGAACCGCTTATTTTCTTTTTCAAATAAGGGAAAAAAGAAAAATCAAAGGGATAAGAAGAAGAGATGCAGAATGCACCAGCAAAAACAAACCCCTTTGAATAAAGGGAACTGATACAAATTAGGTTGTCACCTTCATACCCAAGGTATATTCGAAATATACTGGGTCAGTATAGCTATTTCAGCAGCAATGCGGCAAGGTTACTCGCTACGAGATCGGTTTTGAGACTGGCAAGTTTTTTGACTAATACTTCGTCGCTGGTACAGCGCGTAAACCATACGGAATGAAAGATAGAATCGGTTTTGAGGTGATGCAGTAAATTTTTAGATGTTGGGGTAGCTTCTTCCACCCTGTCTCCTAACCCGATGCCCGCTCGATCCCGTGTAGAGGCCATTATTGAAAGTCTATGCCCATTGGATCAAAATAATTTAAAAAATCTCATTTTATAAATAGGGAGGACTGTTTTATTGAGATCGATTAATGACGTGAAAGGACCTATTACGTAGCTGTCGGCCCCGGGAAAGGAATTAAAGCACTAAGACCCAAATGAATTAAATTAAGAAATTCAAAAAGGAATAAATCGATAAATTCAAATCTACGAAAAATACACCTAGACCCCTATTTGATCTAATTTAACAAATTTGATTAAATAACTTTGATTCGAGGACGTGGGGTGATAAACTACTCGAGAATCATATACTATACTAACCCATCTACCAGACAATTTGGTATTCAGATATATGCTCACCCCATTAAGCTACTTTGCCTTCCTCGTGCTTGCACTAACTTTGACCCCAGCCTTATTTATCGGATTGAACAAGATTCAGATTCTACAACTTATTATTATCGTTTAGGAAAAGGAAAAGGGTCTAAAATAGAGTGGTCTTCTACGGACGGCGCTTACTAATCTGTTGCACTTGCCAATGATTTTATTAGTTGATGCGTAAATAAACGTTGGTAAGTTTTTGTATTAGACATTTACAAATTGAAATGGTTGAAGCATCACTATCTGGAATTGTGTCAGGCTCGATTCCGATAACCCTAGCTGGATTATTTGTAACTGCATACCTACAATATCGACGGGGCGATCAATTAGATATTCGATAATATTTAGTTAAGAAAATAATCGTCTCATCCGAGGTGTTGATATTTTGGGAAAGAATTTGAGAGATATTTGCCGACTTTTTTTCTTATCGATTCTTTTTCGTCCAAAAAATCTTTTGGGAAACAATTCTAATTATAGGGACTGCTTTTCTGACGACGAAATTTAGTCTTATTTCCACTTTCAATTCAGTGTGCATTGCTTGAGCAATCCCAGGATGAAAGTAGGTAGTGATAGACACGCCCTGTAGGATTCGAACCTACGACATCGGGTTTTGGAGACCCGCGTTCCACCGGACTGAACTAAGGGCGCCCGGGGCGTTACGTTACTCTAATTTCTGAGGTAAGAGCTATAGCGACCCCCTTTTTCGACGTGCTGGGTATAGGAAAGACCTAATTTCTTTTCCCCAAAAAATGAGGAGGAAGATGGAGATTAATTGAGTGAAATAGCAAGGATCAGCCTTGTCAGTGGATACATATATGAAAAATAGGGATGACGGGATTTGAACCTGCGACATTTTGTACCCAAAACAAACACGCTACCGAGCTGCGTCACATCCCTACTAAATTTGATTTGAATTGTTGCTACCGATCCCCCGCTATTTGATACGACTGATTATAATCTCTCCACGCGGATACTGGCTACCACCAAAATAAAATAAAAATACATTTTTTTAAAGGTTGGCTGCCACCCCCACCCCTTACTCATATTGACTCCCGCTTCTCTTTTTTTTTTAACTTAGTTTGGTATCGCTGGGTAGAGTATTCGGAACTAAGAAATTCTTAGTTTTATTTACGAACATTTGGAAAATTGATTTGTATAAATTAAGTGATAGGTTTTAGGGGATCGAACTAATAAATATGGAGACAGACGGGCGGGGAAATAGATTTTTTAAGGAAAAGGAGGATTCCAATGCAACATGTGAAAGTATATCTTTCTACGGCCCCCGTCGTAGCTACGATATGGTTCGGCTTATTGGCTGGTTCACTGATAGAAATAAATCGATTTTTTCCGGATGCTTTATTATTTCCATTTTTTTAACTTAATCCAACTGAATAAAAATTGCAAATGAATTGGAGAATGTAAAGGGTGACATAACTTCACACCCCGTCACACATTCATTGGTCACAACTTCGTGAATAGTCCGCTTTTACTATTACGGATCTACGCACGACCCCCCTACCCCTCTTTGAAGAGAGGGAAAAATTAGAGTACATTGGATTCTATGGCCAAAAGTAAAGATGTGAGGATAACCATTGCTTTGGAATGTACAAGCTGTACTCAGAGAGAGACTGGTGGTAAATCCGCAGGTATTTCGCGATACACTACACGTAAAAATCGTCGCAACACACCCACTCGGCTGGAGTTGGAAAAGTATTGTCCCTATTGCTACAAGCACACTTTACATAAAGAATCGAAGAAATGAAGGCTATTTGCGTTTCGACTAGTTCGGGAGTAATCGATAGCAAAATTGCTATGTATCGGTAGTTATAAAGAAATATCATGAATAAATCTAGACGCCCCCCCCTTAGACGTTCCCCTTCCATCCGTTATGATGAAAATATTGAGTATAAAAATACGAGTCTACTTCGTCGATTTGTAAGTGAACAGGGAAAAATATTATCCAAACGAATAAATAGATTGACCTCAAAGCAACAACGTTTGGTAGCTACTGCCGTAAAAAGAGCTCGCATTTTGGCCTTGCTGCCGTTTTCAAATAACGAAAATTAGACCATTTCGAAAACGAAAATTTAGTTTCAGGATATTCTTGGATAAAACCCCAACTAAGAATTTTTCCCGCGAAACAGATAGAGTTCAAAGTAATTCCGTTAAGTCAAACCACAAGCATAGTAGTCCGTCTCTCTGCTTGTTTCCCTTCCCTTTTGCCTTTTTTGCTGTGATAAATCTGTAACTCAATTTGGTTTTTCTGCCTCTCCGTTGAAAACGATTCGGAGAGGCTTGAAATCGCTGCCGTGGATCAATCTTTTTTATCGTTAACTTTTGCTATGAGCCTGGAAAAGCAGTAAGCATCTAAGGTAGCCACTTGAGCGAGTGTCTTGCAATTCAAAAGAACTTGATTCTCATACAAACTGTGAATCGCCGAACTGTGGGTAATTCCATCTTTCCGCGCTGCTGCATTAATCCGAGCAATCCAAAGGCGGCGAAAGGTTCTTTTTCGACTACTTCTATCTATATAAGCATAAGCTAAAGCCTTTTTTTCCTGCTGGTTCGCTGTTCTAAATAATCCCGAATGAGCCCCTCGAAAACCAGATGCGAAATCAAGAATGTTTTTGCGATACTTCCGAGCGACGGATCCTCGTTTTACTCTGGTCGTTATACGTATAGCCTCACAAAAAATACCATTTTTTTTTTTCGAATAGAAAATCTATTGATTCCTCAGTTCCTCTATTTTTTCAAAACTTTCATTTCAATATTTCTTAGTTGGGAATGTCAATTTGGTAGAAAACGCGAGACTGCGTCCCATCGCAACAACACAGCTACTGAAAGAATTAAGTGAAGTTTTTAATAAGTGTATATCTACCCCGCTAAGTACGCTGACGCTACATACGATGTCTTTCCCAAAATAATTGCTTAATACCCTTCGGAGGAGTAGATCTGTTGCAACAACCTTTTTTCCTTTTCATTTTTATCTCATGTAAGAATTAGAGATTCCGGTGGCTTCTGCTATTCCGGCTTTCCCTTCCGTAACTACTTGGATATCCCACCTCTTTTGTCTATCCGCCAAACAAGCCAGATGTTCTACCCAAAAAGTTACAGATTCCAATGTTTCCGTGGTCGATTTCTTTTGGCAGTCGGATCCCCCCTATATACCGGAGTTTAAACTTGTCCCAAAATGAGGAGAATGAAACTGCTTGCTGTTGGTGGGTCGCACGATCCCCAATGTTAAACTCAGCCCGTTAAGACTTTTTTAAGCGTATTTATCGGTTGTTATAAAAAATACTTTGGTATAGTAGCGGTATTTCATGCCGGGAGTTAACGTTAACAGAAAGGCTGACCCGGTTCCCGCCGAAACGGAATTGACAGCAGAGGTATAGGAGTTGATACCACCAGCCTAACTTCGTTTAATAACTTAATTTTATTATTACTGACTTTTTCCATCGTCCCAAATCAAAAAGATCGGGTTCGCACCGACTTCAGCCACGAATTCTATTTATTTATCAAAATATATTTATTTATCAAAATAGGTGGATTATGAAATTAGTCCAATTTTATTTGGTAGATTTTTCTGCAGAATCAATCTCCAAATAGTCTAGATTTCCGATCCAAACAAGTCACACATACACCCTAGTACACACCCCCCGCCGCTGGGGACACCCCCGAAGAGCTGGGGATTTCGTTCCACTTCCTAGCAGTTGTCTCGCTTTTCTAATAAGTTGCTGATTCGTTGGCACGCTCAAAGACGCAGAAGATTTATTCGGTGCGAAATATTCTCGACCATTCGGGAAAATATGCTGCATCCCTACACCCAAGAATTGATCTTCAACTTTTTTTTTATAGAGTATTTAGGGATATTTGGAATAATATTCCTTTGTAGATCTGCTCCTAGGTCGGTGAGTGAATAACTAACAGACATTAAACTGCGAAATAATGAAAAAAAAAAAGTTGAATTCTGGAAAAAATTCACCCGTGAATCTCGACTAATTTTTTTTTTCTACTATTCAGCAAATATCTAACGTGAAACGTTTTCCAACGCTACAAGATCCACAACACCATAATCCCGGGCTTCTTCCGCTGACAAAAATACGTCTCTTTCCATGTCTTCGGAAATTATCCATAGGGGTTTACCAGTCCTTTGGGCATAGACTTTAGTTATACAATCGCGTAGTTTCAATGCTTCTTCTGCTTCCATGACACATTCTCCAGCTTGTCCGTCGTAATATGAACTAGCGGGTTGATGAATCATCACCCTAATTAGGTGACTCCAACTAAGTCCGACCGTACAGGCAGACATCTCCGCATACGGCTACCTTACACAATTGGCGGACTAAGCTAATGAAGCTTACCCAATTTGATATTTAAGAAGCAACTTTTTCTCTTTGCGCTGTAAAAATATTCTACTGCGCATTGCCCTTTCCTTTGTTCCTGCCGTACTATGTACGGGAAGTGATATTTTATATTTTTACCATCCTTACTATAATATTACTATGATGGTTCCGTCATCTCTTATCGTTCGCAATCCCAGAGTTTGCTATGTATACCCCCGATGGAAAAAGGAATCCACATCGTTTAAATCTCAATTTTTGATAATTTGGGATTTTGACATCTTGTGCAAATTTGATTAGATTTTATAATCTATGACGCTAAAATAGATTAATTTTTATCGCTAACACAAGTAAAAATTTTTTTTTGACTCCTTTTATTATTTTAGTACTTCATCGATTTATTTATGGCTACGTTTGAAATCTGAAAAAAGTCGCCAAGTACTGATTGCCATGCTATTGTTGCCTCAATTGAGCGAAGGCAAAATCCAAATCCATACAAATCATTGGCGCCAAGCGTGAGGCAGTGCTATACGTCTTGTAATCTCTCCACCAGCCAAAATGAAAGATCCCATCGAAGCAGCGAGTCCCATGCAAATTGTATGTACATCTGGTATGACAAATTGCATTGCGTCGTAAACAGATATTCCGGCTAATACTGACCCACCGGGGGAATTTACATACAAGTACATATCTTTGGCTTGATCCTCACCATTCAGATACATCATGATACCAATAAGTTGATTGGCAATCTCATCATCGATCTGTTGACCTAGAAAAAGAAGCCTTTCCCGATAAAGCCGGTTGATCGGGATAGGTCACGTCTATCTTACTGCCCCCCCCCTCTGGAACCGTATAGGTCTCGTTGAAGACACACGGCTTCTACGTGAAAGGAGAAAGACGGGATAAAATAGCAATAAAGGACGGAATTTTATTCTTCTACGTCTTCAAACTCGCCCAAATGAGGAATCTCGTTCTTGTTCAAGTTTGTCTGGTCCATTTTTAACACACCTTGAACTACGTCGTAACTGGTAGTTGGTGCACAAACTGTGCCGATCTCTTTCTCCTACACCAGTACATTTCTGTTCAACATTGAGACCTTTTTGATGCGAAGAATCTTTAGGCTCATCTCCTACCCCGCAGGGGAGAGGTTCCGACCACCACCCGCACATATGGAACAAGTAGTTTTTCTTTCCCTTCATTTCATTTTGCATTTTGTAGGCTCGAACAACTGAATTTATTTAAACAAATTTCTGTTCTAGTTACTAGCTCGCACGTATTTCTGTTGCGATCGATCTCTGGGATCGGGTGACCGGGGCCTAGACGATCTGTTCATCTCAACTAGCCATGGATTCCGACAGCTAAAACTTCTTTTCTATTGGCGAATTCTATTTTTCTCACGCATTCATTTACTGATGGAGTAGTCAATTCCAGGCGAGGTGGGTACAAATCGATCGGCTACGAAACGGCGGAGACAAGTTCCGCCAGGCTCGATATACCTAACGAGTCGCACTATACGTCAACCCAAACAGCATCCTCTTCCCCAGGTAGACGAAAGGGCACTTTTGGAACACCAATTGGCATGTAGGAATTATCAAAATATTTTGTTCGGTTACCTCCGAATTGGGGACGTAAAGGCTTAATCAAAAAAGATTAACCTATGTCATATTATCACACGTCTGACCGAGATGGTATAGGTCGCTATATTTTTGACTTTGGCAGATATTATTGAATTTTGATGGGACCAATCTCTACATTGTTATACGAGGAGTAGAGATGCTAGAATATCCATGTCTTCACACTTTGTTGAGAGAGCCTTTATTTCTTTTTCTCTTCTAAAATAGGGATAAAGTATAGAAGAGAAGTCGCTAGCTTATTCCACACAGTAACGTTTTTTTGCACAACTAAGTGGGTGAAGCAATAGAATCATAAGAAAAAACTTTTTTCACTTAAACTTAAAGGCAGGAACATCGCTTTTTTCTCCTACCTATATTTATTGCTCCAATCACGAACCAGAAAATTTATCCAGATGTTTTACATAACAAATCTCATTTTCTATCTTCAAGATGCGAGCTTCCATTGCAAGAAAGTTACGTGGTGATCACTCATCTCCAATATCCAAGAAAGGGGTTTTTCACGGGTTTGCCTTGGTATCGCGTTCACACCGTTGTATTAAACGACCCTGGTCGCCTAATTGCCGTGCATCTGATGCATACCGCCTTGGTCTCTGGTTGGGCGGGCTCGATGGCTTCATATGAACTGGCTGTCTTTGACCCATCTGATCCCATTCTTGATCCGATGTGGAGGCAGGGTATGTTTGTCATTCCTTTTATGACTCGTATCGGGGTAACAAAATCATGGGGGGGTTGGAGTATCACAGGAGATACTGCGACAGACGCAGGTATTTGGAGTTACGAAGGCGTAGCCGCAGCTCATATAATACTATCTGGTCTGCTATTTTTAGCTGCTATATGGCACTGGGTTTATTGGGACCTGGATCTGTTTCGCGATGATCGTACAGGAAAACCCTCCCTCGATTTACCTAAAATATTTGGAATTCACCTTTTTCTTTCAGGAGTACTTTGTTTTGCGTTTGGAGCGTTTCACGTAACTGGTTTATTTGGTCCCGGTATTTGGGTATCAGACCCCTATGGATTAACTGGAAAGGTGGAACCTGTGGACCCAGCTTGGGGAGCCGAGGGCTTTGACCCATTCATCCCGGGCGGAATAGCGTCGCATCACATAGCAGCGGGAGTGTTAGGCATACTAGCCGGATTGTTCCACCTCAGTGTTCGTCCACCCCAGAGATTGTACAAAGCTCTACGTATGGGAAATGTCGAAACCGTGTTGTCTAGCAGTATCGCTGCTGTATTTTTCGCGGCTTTCGTGGTTTCCGGAACCATGTGGTACGGCTCCGCCGCCACTCCGATTGAACTGTTTGGACCTACCCGTTATCAATGGGATCAGGGGTACTTTCAACAAGAAATAGAAAGACGGATACGATCAGGTGAAGCTGAAAATCTGAGTCTATCCCAAGTTTGGTCGAAGATTCCAGAAAAATTAGCTTTTTACGACTACATTGGCAACAACCCCGCAAAAGGTGGGTTGTTTAGAGCAGGTGCAATGGACAACGGAGATGGTATAGCCGTTGGTTGGTTAGGCCATGCCGTTTTCAAGGATAGGGAAGGACATGAACTATTTGTACGCCGTATGCCAACCTTCTTCGAAACATTTCCGGTCGTTTTGGTAGACGGAGAAGGTATTGTAAGAGCGGATGTCCCCTTCCGACGAGCGGAATCAAAATACAGTGTCGAGCAAGTAGGTGTAACTGTAGAATTTTTTGGTGGCGAATTAGATGGTGCTAGCTTCAGCGATCCTGCCACGGTTAAGAAATATGCTAGGCGTGCTCAATTAGGCGAGATCTTCGAATTTGATCGCGCCACTTTGAAATCAGATGGTGTATTTAGGAGTAGCCCGCGGGGTTGGTTCACTTTTGGCCACGCTACCTTTGCTCTTATTTTTTTCTTCGGCCATATTTGGCATGGCGCAAGAACTTTATTTAGAGATGTCTTCGCCGGTATCGACCCTGACTTGGACGCCCAAGTTGAATTTGGTACATTCCAAAAGTTGGGAGACCCAAGTACCAAGAGACAAGCTATTTAAAAGATTTATTCTTACATAGATTTTGGAGTCAGGAAAAGAGGTAAGGTTCTTTCCTTCACTCCTCTACTTCGATTTTTTGGATCGAGAATAAATATTTTGTCAAATTGAATCAATTGTTTTAACTGAATACTTTTAACTACTTAAAATTCAAGCTAAGGAAGGATAGTTCAAATAAAATAAGACCTCCTAACCTAATTAGTACGAGAGATATTTTTAAAAACACCCATTTACCGCTGAATCCATGGAAGCACTGGTTTACACATTTTTGTTGGTAGCCACTTTAGGTATAATATTTTTTGCAATTTTCTTTCGAGAACCTCCCAAAGTGCCTAACAGGGGAAAATAGGGGAATCTCTCTCTACTTAAAAAAAAAAATAGAAAAAAAACCTTTGCTGCATTGATGAAATCATCAGCACGAGTAGAATCAGATAAATGATAGACCTTCCCTTTCAATTTATGGGGGAAGGTCTCCTGGTCTGACTAATCTTCATGTTCTTCGAAGGGATCTCTTAGTTCTTTGGACGGCTGACCAAAAGCGGTATATAAGGCATAACCGGTGAAGCTAACAAGTGAACGGGATATGGGGATAGCGACTAAAGTTGCGGTTTCCGTTGCCATGTGACCCAATAAATTTTATTACACCCGGTATACTAGTATACAAAGTCAACAAATTTCAACCAATTGAATAGGCTATATGGCTACAAAAGTTATTGATGAAACTCCTAGGAGTAAACCCAGAATCAGCGTTTTAGGAATGGTTTTGAAACCGCTCAACTCAGAATATGGAAAAGTTGCTCCTGGTTGGGGAACCACCCCTCTAATGGGGTTTTTCATGGCTCTATTCGCTATATTTCTACTTACTATTTTAGAAATTTATAACTCATCCGTTTTATTAGACGGTATTTCCATTAGTTGGTAGAAAGGACCTGAGCCCCACTGATGCACCAGCAGCAGCTGGGGACTTAGGAACAGATACTGGGCATCGAAAGGGTAGTTAAATCGCGTAAACTTTCTCCTTCCAAATATCAACTATTTCGGCAACATGGGTGTGTGATTCGTCGCAATCAATCCGGTTCAACAAATAAAAGTGAAAAGTTCTTTTATTTAATCTATTTGAAATAATTTTTTCACCATCGATGTCTGGCCGGGTAGCCGTTGAATGATTAATACCCGAAACGCAAGACTTTTTTTTATTTATTGAAAAATGTCAGACTATGATTAATTTGTACCAATTTACTGCTAAAATTTCGTGACAAAGTTGTTATTTGATACTATTTTATCACTTTGTACTCAATCAAAAAATTATTCAGGAAATATTTTTTAACCAGTTCTTCCTTATCTTAAATTTCCGAGGTAATAAAGGAAAAAATGTGCTGGTCATCTATTTGTTTTTAGAATATCGAAGCGGTGGCAATACAATAGAGGATCTGGTGCCCACTAAATCTTCTTATTTTTCTTAGACACCGATGAAGTATTTCGTCGACATCGACATATAGTAAAAATCTAAAGTTTTGGGAGTATTCAACTAATCAGATTAAAACGAGGTAATCCCTATTCATTTATGTACCCCACTTTTATTCCGAATTTTTGAATTAGGGGTAGATACATCGATAAGATTAAAAGATTTCTCAAGACGCTAGTACTACTGTGAAAACGTAGAGGCTAACATGAGATTGAAACGGGATTTCTTTTTGAGGTTTTTGGAGCCGAGTTGCTACCGGCCCCCCCTTTTTTTCATCATCGATGAAGAAGCGGAAAGACACTGATGGGGGTTCGACGCCTTTTTCAATTGCTGATTTTTTCCGGCGGTGCTCAGAAAACGTCTTCGTCCAAGCTGTATGAGGGAAAATCTTCATGTTCAGTTTATAAAGAGGGAGTCAAATAGGCTTACCTATCTTGCTAAGGTATATGATTGGTTCGAAGAGCGCCTTGAAATTCAGGCAATTGCTGATGATATTACCAGTAAATATGTTCCTCCGCATGTGAACATATTCTATTGCTTGGGGGGAATCACGTTGACCCGCTTCTTGGTTCAGGTAGCTACTGGTTTTGCTACGACCTTTTATCACCGTCCAACCGTTACAGAAGCTTTTTCGTCCGTTCAATATACAATGACTGAGGTAAATTTTGGCTGGCTCATCCGTTCTGTTCACCGTTGGTCAGCAAGTATGATGGTACTAATGATGATCCTGCATGTTTTTCGTGTATATCTAACAGGGGGATTCAAGAAACCTCGCGAATTGACTCGGGTTACCGGAGTGATTCTAGCTGTATTAACTGTGTCTTTCGGTGTAACTGGCTATTCCTTACCCTGGGATCAAATTGGCTATTGGGCAGTCAAAATCGTAACAGGTGTACCTGAAGCCATTCCCTTGATAGGATCTTCATTAGTGGAATCATTGCGAGGAAGTGTGAGTGTTGGACAATCTACATTAACTCGTTTCTACAGTTTACACACCTTCGTTTTGCCGCTTCTTACTGCCGTTTTTACGCCGATGCATTTCCTAATGATCCGTAAACAAGGCATTTCAGGTCCCTTATAATTTTTCCAGACATTGGCACGAATAAGCCGTATTCTTGTATCATTATAAGGTATAAGGGAAGGGACCGAGTTTCTACTTCCTAAACAGATTGTTGTTCTGTTGCCGCAAAAACTTACAGATGAAAAGTCACTCAGCGGATTGAATTATCGTCTCGCACACCGAGATGACGCAATCAAAACTTGGAAGGGAAGAAGTGGATTATGGGAGTGTGTGACTCGTCGAAAAGTACGTAGGCTACGCAGATATCGAGTCGGATACTACTGCTGTGTTTCCCCTCCAACTTTTTTTTTTCTCTTCGGGATTAAAAATCGAAACCTGGATGTGGAAGCATCTTTCTGGAACTTGGAAAGTTGTTTGGAGAACTTTTTCCATGGTCGAACCAAATATCTTAAAAGGCCTCGTTAAACCCCAAGTCTATTTATATACCCTGGATTACGTGAAATTTCTATCTATATGGCTTTTATAATGATGCATACATTTCCTCTGTATCAGTTGCCAATTCTTTGGAGCAATAGCCGTCGGGGTAAAAAAACGATCTAAAGAAAGATGGGTAGCCAAAGTCATAACGAGTTGAAATCCTACAAGGGTCATAGTTTTGTTGTAGAATATCCCGTAAAAATTAGGAATGATACAATATGTGACGTATAGGATTTAAGATAATCCGCGAAGCTATATCCCAAAGTTCTTGAGCCGATTCGGATTAAAAGCCATGCCGCGCAAATTAAGTTTTTTGCGTTCCTCCTCATTTTGTCTTGCGAGAAGAGATAATAATAAGTTATATGCTCGAGCCGTATGAGAAGAAATTCCCACGTTCGATTCTTAGGGGGAGTGAGGAGTTCATCCCAACAACAAAAAAACCTGACTTGAACGATCCTGTTTTACGAGCGAAATCAGCTAAAGGTATGGGACATAATTACTACGGGGAACCTGCTTGGCCAAATGATCTCTTATATATTTTTCCCGTAGTAATCTTGGGAACCATTGCATGTACCGTAGGTTTAGCCGTTCTGGAACCATCAATGATTGGTGAACCGGCAAATCCATTTGCAACTCCTTTAGAAATATTACCTGAATGGTACTTTTTTCCCGTATTTCAAATACTTCGCACAGTACCAAATAAATTACTAGGTGTTCTCCCAATGGCGTCGGTACCTGCAGGTTTGTTGACCGTCCCTTTTCCCGAAAATGTCAATAAATTTCAAAATCCATTTCGACGCCCAGTAGCCACAACAGTTTTCGCAATTGGCACCGCTGCCGCCATCCGGTCAGGTATTGGAGCAACTTTACCCATTGAGGGATCTCTAACTTTGGGTCTATTTCAGTATTTTTCCTTCCCATTTTTTTTTTTCAAACCTGAAAGATATTAGGCTCCAAGTCTAGGGAATAATTGCTGCGGAGCAAGATGTCCCTAGACTCAATTGTTCGTATCAATTGTTTATTTCGAAGTAAACAAAATAATTTTAAATCAACCTCAAAATAAAAACCTCAATTCTTTTTAATTTTTCATTCACTTATTTCGTCTCCATTTACACTGTAATTAGTCATCATCTAGTCGTTTTCGACACCTTTTTACATTTCTAGAAGTCTTCGTGAAGGAGAATTCTTTGGTTTTTTTTTTTGGAGGGGTTAAATTTCAGTTTCTAGGGCTTCCATTGAGCGATGCCTTGATTTTTGTTGGGTAATTCTTTGGCAAAACGCTCCCACAGAGCTTTGGACACCTGATCTACAGATTTTTGTCCAAAATTCTTTATTTTCGATAAATCTTCTCGGCTATAATTAAGCGAATCTGCAATTGTGTGTATTTCAGCCCTTTTAAGACAATTAAAAGCTCTGGCAGGTAATTCAAGTTGATCGATAAACGTATTTTCAAAAATATTTCCCTCTAGTTTACTTGCGTTATCAAATTGCAATGGCAAAGGTGATGATCCTGTCAAATTGGGGGAATCTTTCTTAGATTCGAGAGGAAAGACATCTCTGCACTTCACATCTGAAAAAGGATTTGACAACTCTATAAGTTTTTTAGAAGCTTCATTAAGCGCTTCGTGTGGTGTCAGACTACCATTGGTCCATATTTCGATGAATGATATTTCCCGCGTCGCTCTACCGCTTCCAAGGAGATGGATACTATAATTCACGTTTTGGACAGGCATAAATACAGCATCGATGGAAAATTGCCCATTCTTGTCTCCATTTGAATTTTTTATTTGATATCCACAGTTTTTTTCAATATCTAATTTGATATTTGAAGATATGGGTTGAGTAATAGTAGCTACATATTGCGAATTGTCAATTATTTTGACACAAGGTGGCAATAATGTATCACCCGCAGTTACTTCTTTAGGACCCGTTACAGATAAAAAAGCCTCTTGAATATCATTGGAATCGCTCTTAAGTACAATCTCTTTCAGATTAACTAAAGCATCATGTATTGTCTCTTAAAGACCCGTTATTGTAGAATACTCGTGCACAACTCCGTGAAATTTTGCACGTGTTATGCTCGTCCCTCCAACCTCTTGGAGCAAGGCCCTACGTATCGCAATGCCGACCGTACTAGCTTGGCCTCTCTCGAAGGGAGATACGACGAAACGACCATAGTGAAGCCGCTTACTTTCCGTCTTCGACTCAAGGCATTTCCACTGAATTGCTTGGGTAGAGATCGATCTTTCGTTCTTGAGCATAGGGAAATCCCTCTTATATAACTAATTACTGGTTAGACGCGTCTTTTTCTCGGGGGTCTACAACCATTATACGGCATAGGAGTCACGTCACGTACGAAACTGAGAATTACGCCGCTTCTGCGAATAGCCCGTAAGGCGGTGTCTCGCCCCGGTCCGGGTCCGCTCATCATAACTTCTGCCTGTTTTAGGCCCCGATCCATCGACGCCCGAATTGCATTTTCCGCCGCAGCTTGTGCAGCAAATGGTGTGCTTTTGCGTGTCCCTTTGAATCCACAGACACCAGCGGAACACCAAAGAATTACTTATCCCCGAACATCCGTAACAGTAATAATAGTGTTATTGAAACTTGCTTGGATATGAATAACTCCCTTCTGAACTCCGCGTCTCCCCTTCCGTGAACGTATTTTTTTTACATTGTTTAACATAGTTAATTGACCATTCATATTAGAAATCTATATATAACTGATACTTCTTTTCATATCTAACTCCTCTTATCCCTGTCTTTGCTTATGCTTTGAGTTGCAACAAATTACCATGATTCGCCCACGTCTACGAATCAATCGACATTTTTCACATATTTTTCGAATGGAAGCACGAATTTTCGTATCTACAACCTTGAATTAATTGAGTAAATCTACCTATTTGGCACATGTCCTACTTCTTCTCCTCTTCAGTCTAATCAAGGTAAGAAGTTGGACAAGTGAGGTAACTATATTGAAAATATACACCAATAGCGGGGTCTATTGACTATTGCTTATATTTTTATTTTTGAGGCGATAGATGATGCGACCCTTGGCCAGATCGTAGGGACTTAATTCGGCTCTTACCCTATCTCCTGGTAGTATTCTTATATAACTGCGTCAAATCCTTCCCGATATATGAGTCAAAACTTGACATCCATTATCCAGACACGCTCAAAACATGGCATTGGGAAGAGATTCTGTAACTGTACCTTCCATGTCAATGAGATTCTGTTTATTCATCATTCTAAATGATTAAACCTCCTAAATTAATTACAGGTTTTTGAAAAGATTCCTACGATTTATTTCAAGACAACGTCATGGAACTTTTTCTTTTCCAACCGGCTAATTACCAAATATGACGCAGAATTTCCCCCCCAATTTTTTTCCGTCGGGATTCCCGATCTGTAATAAGTCCACGAGAGGTTGATAAAATTGCAATTCCCATACCCCCCAATATTTTGGGAATTCTCCGGCGATCGCAGTATATTCTCAGGCTAGGTTTGCTAATACACCCAATAGTCGCGATGTATGGTTCTTTTTTCTTCCCAAAATATTTTAGCTTGACATCCAAAAAATTCTTTCCATTTTCTTTGTGTTCTGCAACGCTTTTTATAAAACCTTCTTCAAATGGGATTCGTACGATACTTCTAGTCATTCTAGTAGCAGGTATTTTGATCATAGCTTTTCTTCTGGTATTCGCATTTCTTATTGCAGTAGCCGTGATGGAAGTGGCGTCATTACTCATGAAATATCAATCAGTAGTTGTTGCAGTTGTTAATGGCAAAATAGTTCCTAATGTTTCTCCTTTTTCTTTTGGATGAAATCTAAGTGAGCGTCGAGAGGGTTTGTTTCGAGGCAGGAAAAAAAAGTGTTGTCCTACCTACTTTTTTTATCACTTATCTCCCTCTGTCTGATTTAATTTTATCTATTCAAGATACTTATTCTTTAATTTGACAACTTCTCAAACCCAAATATTAGGTTTATTTGGGTTTGAAAGAGCGGAAGTTTATAATCCGTATTCGTCTTATTCATGAATCGTTGCAACACTTCAGGGGCTAACGAGACTATTCTGGCAAAATTAAATTCTCTCAATTCCCTAGCTACTGGGCCAAAAATCCTAGTTCCTCTAGGATTTCCTTCCTGGTTGACGATAACGGCTGCGTTATCGTCGAATGCAAGAAACATTCCATTGCATCGTCTTATCCCTTTCCGGGTGCGTGCTGCTACCGCCCTAACCACTTCTGATTTTTTTAAAGACATGTTGGGTACAGCTTCTTTAACTACGGCAACGATTATGTTGCCTGTATTTGCGTATCTGCGGTTTCCCGTTCCTAATATCCGAATACACATCAATTTACGGGCTCCGCTGTTGTCTGCTACATCTAAATAACTTTGAATCTGAATCATTTGGTATTGATAGTGGGGCAAGTTGTAGGTTTAGTCATATATGTAGTTATTCGTACACATATAACTTTATTCGATATAGTTATATATACAATATATCCCGACGAAAAGAAAAAATGTTTACCCCCCCCCTAACGCTTCGAAAAAAATTACAATATCGTTGTCGAAGTTACTAATCGAGTAGGTATAGGCATCTTGTGCGCAGCCATTGCCATGGCAATCTCGGCCACATCTTCTGGTACTCCGCCTAATTCATAAATTATTCGACCCGGTTTAATTACAGATACCCAGTATTCTGGAGATCCTTTGCCCGAGCCCATACGTGTTTCGGCGGGTCTCATGGTGATCGGTTTGTCAGGGAAGATGCGTATCCATAGTTTCCCGCCTCGACGGGCGTGGCGCGTTATTGCCCTTCTTCCCGACTCTATTTGTCTAGCTGTAATCCAAGCAGGTTCAAGGGCTTGAAGGGCAAATTTTCCGAAGGAAACTACGTTGCCGCGATTGGATATTCCTCTCAATCTTCCTCTATGTTGCTTACGAAATTTAGTTCGTCTAGGGTTGCAATCGATGTTGGCGAAATGTCCCCATCTCTGCTACAGAACCAGACATGGGAGTTTCCTTCCAACTGGCTCCTCGCAAACCCAATAATACCACTCCTTACCCGTCGCCGATAAAGTGATGGCTAGTTTCTGTTTTTCTTCGTACATTTTTTATTCATTTATTTAGGTTCGTAAGGTACAAATTTGGTATTATTCAGTACTAAGTCTACGAGCGAGAATGAGCTTCATTTTCCAACTTCCTTTTTTCCTTCAAACCTGTGAGCTTCTCTCGCCATCCCACTTGCCAGATCTTGCCATTCGCGGACTGAATGAGATTTGGAAGTCTCCTCGTTGTTTAAATCTCCTTAAGTAGCCGTTTAGGTCCTCTCCCTTGGCGACGGAGCTGAAGTATCCTACTTCAAATCAATCTTCTCAGCATCGATTGATTTGAAGCTCCCTTTTAATTGTTTCGTAATCGTGCTGCATCACGTAACCTTTCGAGAGTTAGGTCGTTAACCATACGACTAATCGTGAAAAAAGAACTTGAATTTTTTGGTTATTCCAAAATTGCCGCAAAATCATAGTCATACTGCTTCCAGCTTTTCCGGAGAATAGATTTCCACGGATGAAAAGTCTTTGTGTTGAAATAATTTTGTTCTGTATTTGGTACTTTTTATTAAATTAAGTACTCATTGACAGAGTAGGGGTTCAACTATCAATTAGGTTTTCCTCTTTTTGGGCAAGGAGATTTTTTTTGACTGTTTAAACGAGTCGCCCACTAAGCATAGCAGAGATATTAAAAAAAAAACTTGGAATGTGAAAGATTGAAATTGAAATAGTATGAAGCTTTCTTGGTTAACATCAAGATTTCTAGCATCTTTCCTATATCACAGAAATCCACTATTGACTATCCCGAAAAACCCAAGTCTTTACACCCAAAACCCCATGAATTGTCTCCACTATTGACTATCCCGAAAAACCCAAGTCTTTACACCCAAAACCCCATGAATTGTCTGAGCCGGGTGGTAGCAGTAGCTTATATTGGCTTTCACTGTTTGGAGGGGAACTCTACCCTCTCTAGCCCATTCGACACGAGCCATTTCACTACCATTTAGACGTCCGGCTATTTGTATCTTGACGCCTTTGTCAGTGGTTTTTCCAACCGTTTCAATGGTTTTTTTCATAGTTCGTCGGAAAGGAACTCTATTTCTTAGTTGCAAGGCAACATGTTCCGCTAAAATTTTTGGTTCTCTATAAGGTTGAGTAACACTAATTAAAGTAACCCGGAGATTTCGACTTTCAAGTCCTAACATGTTTCCCAGATCACTTTTCAGTTGACTAATCCCCAAACTTCGTTCCTCAATTAGCAAATCGGGAAATCCGGTATGTATATCAATCTGGATAAGATCTGTTTTTCGTTGGATTTCAATATGCTCAATTCCCCCGTAGTTAGACACATTTTTTACATGTTTTTGAATATATTTTTCGACAAAATCGCGTATTTTTCTATCCCCCTCAAGAAATTTTGGGTAATCCCTAGTTTGTGCGAACCAATAAGAGTAATGCTTCTAATTTACGCCGAGTCGAAAACCAAGTGGATGAATCTTTCGTCCCATATCTATATTTCCCTAACCAAATAGTGAATTATTTATTCGTAGCTTCCTCTCTCCCCTTGACTAATTTCATTAGTCATCAATACATATGTTTTCATTTTTCCTCACTTTTCCACAAGCTTTGAACTTAATTTAATAGTAACTTTACACGTGGGTCTTTTTATTGGGTAACCACGCCCTTGAGCTCGCGGACGAAATCGACGCAGGTACGTGGAGTTATCTACCCAAACCTCACCGATGAATAAATCGGATTTATTCCATCCAAAATTAGTACTTGCATTTGCAGCTGCGGAAATAATCAGTTGCGATACAAAGGAACAAGCTTTATAAGGCATGAACTCAGGTGATACAAGTGCTTCTTCGTATGAACAATTTCGTATCCGATCAATAATACGCCGCATTTTGATAGCTGACACACGGATATTCCTTCTCAAAGCTTGCGTCCCGACCCGTGCTTTATTTTCGTTTTCCATGACATATGATTTCCTAATCATCGACGAGATCCTTTATCGCTTTTGGCATGTCCCCGAAAATTTCGGGTAGGTATAAATTCCCCCAGTTTATGACCCACCATACGATCGGTTACGTAGATAGGCAGATGCTCCCGTCCATTATGGACAGCAATGGTGTGACCGATCATAATGGGAACTATTGCAGAAGAGCGGGACCAAGTTATAACCAATTTTCTTTCCTTCCGTATATTAAGATTTTGAATCTGCCGTATTAAATGATTTGCAACAAAGGGACCTTTTTTTGATGAACGTGCCATGATCAGTTACTCCTTTCTTACTATTTCTACCGGTCAAATACCTCTACGTCGACGAAGTATTAGGGGATTGCTACACTTGTTTCTGCGACTTCTTTTTCCAAGTGCGACGTGTCCCCAAGGGGTTACTGGCTTTTTCCGGCCGATCGATGTCCTGCCCTCCCCCCCCCCGTGGGGATGGTCCACGGGATTCATAGCGGAACCTCTCACCTTGGGTCTCTTTCCCAACCACCGCTTGGATCCCGCCTTTTTCAAGGCCTTGCTATTTATATCTATGTTTCCGACCCGACCTACACTTGCTAAACAATCTTGAGGTACCAAGCGAATTTCGCTGGAGGGCAATCTCAATGTAGCTAGGCGACCTTCTTTTGCAACTATTTTTGCTACCGCACCCGCTGCTCTGACTAATTATCCACCTCTTCCAGATTTTAATTCTATATTATGTATAGTAGTACCTAAAGGCATTTTGGTCGAAGTAGATCTTCCTATTACATTTGTAATAATAGTAGAAGGCATTTGGGAAGATCTCTTCCCAAACTGTACAAGCCTTTTTCAAGGCATACAGCTTTCTGGATGTTAAAAACAAAGTGAGATATCGCGCCGTTGATAAGAATAAGGACAGACGCTTATTCAATTGACTCGACACTTAGTGAGTTGAGTCGAAGCCATTAAATTCTGGCCCGTTCTTTTTAACACATCCTCGACTTTTTTCCCTTTTGCCTGCATCTGGCTTTTCTCAGTATTTATCAAGAATTTGGCAACAGAATTGATGACTTTGATGATTCGCGCCAACATTATTTTATGTTCAGGATAACTTAGGAAACTGTTTCTCTTCGGCATTTAATTTACTTCATAGAATTGCATCTTTATGCATCTATCTCGTATGTCACCTTGTAGTTTCGGTATTGCCTCTGACCATCAACCCGAATCGGTTATTTTCTTCTCCACACCCAAGATATCATGTGGAAAAAACACTCTTTGCTTATTGTTCTAATTTTGAGATTAATTATTCGTTTCCATATTATCTTACCCTGCAAATTGATGTGTTTTTCGTTCTTATTAAGTTATGGCACGCGCTGCTGTTCCTAGGTGGTTATCCCAATGAGGTTTGTTCTGAAGTTTTTGGCAACTTTGAAGTAGTGCCGGGTTCGTGGGTCTATCCTACAACCCAATCGATTAATATCCGAACACGCAAATCATGTATTCAACCCGCGCTCAGAGGCAAAGTGTTTCCCACCGAGATAGATGCGTAAAGGCTGGATGTGACGACGTCTCCAACTTTTATTCCCCGTGCATGCAAAATATATTTTCTCTCACCATCTGCATAATTGACTAAACAAATTGATGCGTTGCGATTGGGGTCGTATTCAACACTTCCTATTCTCCCAGCAACATCAAATTTGTTCCTCCGGAAATCAATTTCGCGATACAGGCGCTTGTGAGCACCTCCTCTGTGTCTACTAGTTATTATTCCCGCATTGTTGCGCCCATTTCGAGATAGTTTTCCGTAAGTTAATTTTTTACATGACTTGCATCTCGTTCCCTTTGTAAGGTTTAGGGTGGGTCGGTTTCGGCTATCTGGACTATACTCCTCGTGTGATCACGTGGCCATAATTCTTTTTCCTTTTTGAATGAAATCTTTATTTAATGAAGAAGCGTAAGAAAAAATGAATTCTTAAGTTTAATTTAGAAATAATGGAATGAAATAATTTTTTCTTAGTTTAACAATCATTTTCTTGTGACTTGCAGGATTCATGTTTAACTTATTTTTTCTTCCCCTACTTTTATTTTCTATGCGACTACTATTTGTACCTTCCACCTCGACATCAAAAAATCCTTCAATCCAACTTTTCATTTCAGTCTTTGTTAGTGTTGAATCTACTTTAAAAGTATATTGGTTTTGCTGTAATAGACGAATGGATTTTTCAGTAACAATTTGATTTTTTGGCTTATCCGTAGTATCCCCCTCACTTTGTCTATTGCTTTTTCAATATATATATATATATATTTTATTTGCATTTTTGTTCTCTTAGAAATTTCCTGTGTAGTTTATTAATTCTATCCCTTTTGCTATTAGTTTCAAATATATAATTTTTATTGGTATTTACCTTTTTTTTTAACTTATATTTTTCTAAAACTTTGCATCCAACAGGAGTTGAACCTGTGAATTCGCCAATTATGAGTTGGGTGCTTTGACCGTTCAGCCATGGATGCCACAATCAAACAATGGCAGAACCGCTGCCAATCTAAACAATAATATTTTATATGAAATATTATATTATAAAATATTTCATCAATGGACTCCTGATGTATATGAAGGAGCGTGATTCGTTCAGAATAATTCGAGAAATGACGTATTCGTCGGAGGTAATTAAACAGTCACAGAATTCTACTTCTGCCCCATCCCGTGGGCATGCGGGAACAACTATCAATTTCCTCAAATTTAGTTATTTTATCACTAATTGGCTCTTGCCGTATTACGAATTTTACTGAATTTCGTGACAAATCTTGTACGAGCAAAGCAGAGCGGAGTCACAAATTTTGGGAAATGAGTGTTTAATTCAATGTTTATCTATTTTAATTTAATAGATTCTTTTGTGAATTTTTATGGAATTTTTTTATCTAATCTTATTAGGGGTAGACTCGTTTCGAATGCTTATTAAATTGAAAATTCATTCAATCTATTTATACATTTTCATAAGATTCCCAATGTAAAAAATCGGGAAAATTACGAGTTCGCTCCTTCGGAAACTCGTTCTTTTTTAAAAAGTTTATTCAATTTAATAAATCACCCTAAGATGGTACCTTGTAAATTGTGTGCCCATCGGGAACGAAGAAAGTCGAAATTTGTCCCTCCCGCCTGTCACATGTGCCTATCAATAGTTATAGTTGTTGAAAGGATTTCCTCGAAAAAAGACGAGGGACAAACAAGCAAGAAGGAATTTGAGACGAAACTCCTGGCGGGAAATGGAAACAAACGATGAGGGATTCCTCGAGAAGTTAACAACTATTCTTCGCATCGAGTGATTATGAATTAGTTGAGGAAAAATGGATTTGAGACATACACGAGGAAGGTTCTGGGAGCAATACCAGTTATGAAGCTCTTTCAAACCAGGAGCCGTGTGAGGTGAGAATTTCACGCACGGTTCTGAATGAGCGGAAAGATCGAAAATCTTCTTTTCGACTCTGACTCTCCTACACCAGTCGTTGCTTTTTTCTCCGTTACCTCTAAAGTAGCAGCTCCAGCTTCATTTACACGACTTTTCGGTCTAATTTTCCCATACTTATCTAATGAGTGGCATATCGCGGTGGGATTATTAGCTACTTTTAGCATGATATTAGGAAATCTAATTGCCGTTACTCAAAGAAGCGTAAAACGTATGCTAGCTTATCCTTCTATAAGCCAAATTGGATATATCATGATTGGGATACTTGCTGCAGACTCGGAAAACGGTTACGCAAGTATGATAACTTATACGTTTATCTATATACTCATGAATTTGGGAACTTTTGCTCGTATCATCCCATTTGGTTTACGAACCGGAACTGATAATATCAGGGATTACGCGGGATTATACATGAAGGATCCTGTCCTAACATTCTCTCCGGTTTTACGTTCACCATCCCTAGGGGGTATCCCTCCGCCCTCCGGTTTTTTTGGTAAACTCTATCTCTTTTGGCATGGATGGAAAGCTGGTTCGTACCCATCAGTTCCGGTGGCGCTTATCACAAGCGTCATTTCCATCTATTACTATCTAAAAATAATTAAATTAATGTTCACTGGGAAGAATGGGAGGAGCGACACACCCATAACTTCTAGACAAAATTCATTAGTTTCTCCATCAATTTCAATTTCGAAAAGTTCTCTTGAAATAGCTATGATCATTCGTGCACTAGCATCAACCCTATCGGGTATATTCATAGATCCCATTATCGAAATCACACGGAATACCTTCTTTTAGACCCACTTTGAATTGTGATACAAAACTTCTTTTCTTTCCCAAACGATTAAAAGCTGGTTCTGCTATCCCAACTAGTCCGTCTATGCAACTTACGAAATAGTTATATCTTCTTCGGTAATTGATCCTGGCATTCTCCTATCTAGCTTGTACTTGTCTCTTCGCACCCAAAATCACTTGCTAGGAAAATGATCCCCTGTCTATTCCGGAGGAGATATAAGTATTTCCGTGCAGTGCACAGCTGGAGTTGCGCAGTAACAACCCACGCCGTTACATCCAACCGAGTATTTAGTCGAAAGGAGAATACCCTCCCTTTTTTATTGTCTATTCATATGGTATTATTTTCTCAATATTGATGAAAAGACTTGCTTTCGAGACAAGCGTTGTCAGGCCGTGTATAAAAAAAAGTCTCTGTACGAGGAGGGAATCGAACACTGCTTCAGGGATGACTGATTGCGGGCGGGACTAGATTCGAACCCTTGGCCATAGTCAGTATGAACTGGAACCTTACCACTACCCGAAGAATCAATGAAAAATCAAAAAGGTTTGTGAATTTCGTTTCAATCTCGGTAGAGTCTCCCAGTTATCCGGCAAAAGAGAGATGAAAATTCGGTTTAGCGGTTGACAGGACTGGATAAATATTCGTATAATTAAATTGGTTCACATAACTCCATCACGTTCCTTTGCTTCGAAACGAGGGTAGGCACACCAGACACGAAATAGAGT